AGGATATTTGGCCCGAAGATGTAATTCACAAAGGTTATGGAGGGGTGGATTGTGTGGAAGCAGGGGGTCCACCCGCAGGAGCCGGATGTGGAGGATATGTGGTGGGAGAAACTGTGAAGTTGTTAAAAGAATTAAATGCATTTTACGAATATGATATTATATTATTCGATGTATTAGGCGACGTGGTTTGTGGGGGTTTTGCCGCTCCATTGAACTATGCAGATTATTGTGTAATAATTACAGATAATGGATTCGATGCATTATTTGCAGCTAATCGTATTACTGCCTCTATAAGGGAAAAAGCTCGTACACATCCACTCCGATTAGCAGGCTTGGTTGGAAATCGTACATCCAGAAGAGATCTTATCAATAAATATGTAGAAGCCTGTCCAATGCCCGTAATAGAAGTATTACCTATTATCGAGGATATCCGAGTGTCCAGAGTAAAGGGTAAAACCTTATTTGAAATGGTTGGGTCTGAACCATCCCTTAACTATGTGTGTAAATATTATCTAGACATAGCAGATCAAATATTGTCCCAACCAGAAGGTATTGTCCCAAAAGAGATTCCAGATCGGGAATTATTTAGTTTACTCTCCGATCTTTATCTAAATCCCATTGGTGGTGGGGGACAGAAAAAAAAGAATCAGGAAAATTTACTTGGGTTTACGAGGATTTAGAATCAACAATTTATTCACAATTCGTTGTAAATTCGATTCTTTCTTCTTATTATTCTTTTTAGTCATTATTTCTTTTCCTTATTTATCCTCAGCCATTTATTCTTCCCCTCCCTATTATGTCGGTCAAAATTGATGAAACTATAACTTTTGAATGTGAAACGGGTAATTATCATACTTTTTGTCCCATTAGCTGTGTATCCTGGTTGTATCAAAAGATTGAAGACAGTTTCTTTTTAGTAGTGGGCACAAAAACATGTGGTTATTTTCTGCAAAATGCACTTGGAGTTATGATTTTTGCAGAACCCCGCTATGCAATGGCAGAATTAGAAGAAGGAGATATCTCGGCCCATTTGAACGATTATGGGGAATTGAGAACGCTTTGTATTCGGATAAAAAAAGATAGAGACCCCAGCGTCATCATATGGATAGGCACTTGTACTACAGAAATAATAAAAATGGATTTGGAAGGTATGGCACCCAAATTGGAATATGAAATTGGAGTACCAATTCTAGTGGCAAGAGCAAATGGACTGGATTATGCTTTTACTCAGGGGGAAGATACTGTGTTAGCTGTAATGGCACATCGTTGTCCAGAACAGGAGTTCCCCGTTGGTGAATCAAAAAAAACTATAGAAAAAACAAATTTATTCCCTTTTCCTCTTCTTAAGGAAAAGAAATTGGTGGAATACGCAAATCATCCTCCCTTAGTTCTTTTTGGGTCTTTACCCTCGAATTTGGTCTCTCAACTTGATACAGAATTAAGACGCCAATTCATCAAGGTATCAGGTTGGTTGCCCGCTCAGAGATATGCCGATCTTCCATCACTGGGTGATGGAGTTTATGTTTGTGGCGTTAACCCATTTCTGAGTCGTACAGCAACAACTTTGATAAGACGAAAAAAATGTGAATTAATCGTAGCCCCTTTTCCTATTGGTCCGGACGGAACGCGTGCTTGGATCGAAAGGATTTGTCCTGTATTTGGTATGGAGACCCAGAGTCTGGAGGAAAGAGAGGAACGGATATGGGAGAGTTTAAAGGATTATCTTGATTTGGTACGCGGGAAATCTGTCTTTTTCATGGGAGATAATCTCCTAGAAATATCTCTAGCAAGATTCTTAATCAGATGTGGTATGATCGTTTATGAAATTGGTATTCCATATATGGATAGACGGTATCAAGCTGCTGAATTAGCACTTTTACAAGATACATGTATAAGAATGTGTGTACCAATACCACGAATTGTGGAGAAACCAGACAATTCGAATCAGATACGACGTATGCGCGAGCTACAACCCGACTTAGCCATCACCGGAATGGCTCATGCTAACCCGTTAGGGGCGAGAGGAATTGGTACTAAATGGTCAGTTGAATTTACTTTTGCCCAGATTCATGGATTTGCCAATGCGAGAGATGTACTTGAATTGGTTACCCGCCCTCTACGACGTAACGAAAGTTTAGATAACTTGGATCGGACCACCCTGGTTAGAAAGAACAACGAGTTCTATACCAGTACTCCTACTCCTAGATAAAATAACAGAGAATATATGTATTAATGGCATATACATATATCCAGATGTTATAATATCTATTCTAAATCGATTTTCTATATGTTAGATATTGGAATCAATTCTGTTAAATCGAATTTATGGATGTTAAAAAAGATAACTATTCCTATCTGTATCTCCCATATATATATGGGGGATACAGATCTATTTATTCTATTCCTATTTCCCATTCTTTTATTTCGATCAAAAAGGAGTTTTTATATGATAAGAGTACTTGGTCTACTATGGGATCCATTATCATCATGGATAGAAGTCTCAGGTCCGATCATTTTATTTGGGCTATATTATGGATTTCTCACTACATTGCCTTTTGGTCCCTCTAAAATCTATTCCATGAGATCTTTCTTTTTGGGAGAAACTCTCTATGGTTTAATAGCCATAAGTGGTTCTATTACGGGACAATTAATAGTCTTTTTGTCCATGTACTATTCGCCCCTCTATGCAGCGTTGTGGAAACCTCACGCAATAACTTTATTGGTCGTACCATACATGTTTTTTCGTTTTTTTCAAATTAATAAAGAACCTTCAAGTTCTGAATCTCTGCACCCTATAAATTCAATCAACAATCCAAAAAATCTAAGTATATTTATGGGTGGTCTGATTCTTCAATTGTTAAATCCCATTCTTTTAGCAAATCCCGTATTAACAAGACTGGTGAACCTCTTTCTTTTTCGTTACGGCGATAATATATCATTTGTGATAAGTAGTTTTTGCGGTTGGTTGGGTGGTCATATTCTATTCATCATTTTGACAAAATTTGTATCTTTCCGTATAGAACGTAATTCACCTATCGATTATACAATATTAAAACGTTATATCCATCGAACCTTTAGTATACTTCTTCTTTCTTATTGTTCATTCTATTTAGGTAGAGCCCCATCACCTTATCTTAAAAATAGAAATGATGACATCGGCATCGGTGACAAAAATGATCGCTCTGTGACTAGAGATGATCACTCTGTGGCTGTGGCTAGAGATGATGGCTCTGTGACTAGAGATCCAAAAAAACTGAAAGGACTTCCGAAGGAAGAAGACTTATTATGGTTCGAGCAACCATGGCCCATTATGTTCTTTGATCATCATCAAGCTTATCGGCCGATACGATATATCGGGAATAGCCCATTTACTCAACTAGGTCCTGTGAAGACCGAAGTCTCTCAATATTTTTTTGGCACATATTTGAGTGATGGAAAACAAAGAATCTCTTTTACGTTTTTACCTAGTGTATTGGTCCTTGGGGAAAAGCTCGGGAAATATAGAGATCTTTCAGATACTTCTTGCTCATCTGAGGATCCTTATCATAGATGGATCCATACCATGAAAAGAAGAAGAGATTCTTTAGGGAAGGAATTTTCGGATCGAGTGAAAGCTCTAAGCAATGGATCTCCTGTTGGAAATGTTATGGAAAGGAAAGTGAAATTCTCCAATTCTCAGGGAGACTCTTTTACTGAAATGTATGATCCATTCCTTAATGGGGCATTCCGTGGAACAATAAACCAATCCGAGTTCCCCCGAATGCTGAACGATTCGATCATTTCGAATCTTTCGGATTTTACAGAGGTATTTATGAAAGACCGTAAAGAGGGATTTCCAAATGATAAATTTGGGTATGGGTACCACATCTCTCATCATTGGCAGGAATTGGAACACGAAAGCTTTCGACTACCCTGGGAACCCTTACCTACAGATACTGTTCGTTCGCTCGTTCCGATCACTAAATCATCGGAAAGAGGAAAAGTTGAATCTATTTCGAAATGGCTTTATCTATTAGTAGAACGAATAATTCCAAATAAGATCTTTAAAGAGTATGTGTCGAATATAGATTCTTCAAATATAGATTATTCTTTTGGTAACCTGATTTACCCAAAAGATTTGTTGGAAATGCCTTCTGATCAGATCCAAGAGATCTATGCAAAAGATGATGATTCGTCGATCAATTTCCTGTGGTTGGAAATAGTCCTTCGAGTAGCCTATATAGATATCGTACCGGAAATAGCTTCATGTAATGAACGAATCTACACAAACTATTTGGTAAATATTTACAGCGGAATTGACGGTAGAAACGTTGCACCCACAGGTACCATCAAATGGGAATTGATTCTTGATCTTTTTACTACGGAACAGATTTTCCTTTTCGAGTCTTTGGCGCAACACGAGTGGACAATACTACGAAATTGTCGTGGGAATGTATCTACGGATGATTCAACGCAAACGAAAGATTTTCTTACTCTTTACAAGGAAATACTATCGAATGAACCTCTCCAAATTAGAGAGATTCGGAAACATGTGCCTCGATGGTCCTCTGGTTTGATGTTGGGCGAATATGATGATCTAACCATAACTCTAACCACAACGAATATGATTCGTCCAAGAAAGGTCAGAAGTACACTGACTTTTGGTGTTGGGCAAAGACAAATAATTCTTAACCGTTATTTTGCCGAGTCAGATTATCGTCGGAACTTAATCAGAGGATCCATACGTGCTCAAAGACGTAAAATTATGATATGGAAGAGGATACAACCGAATGTACATTCCCTTTTCTTTTTGGTAAGAATGGAAATACCCACTTATCCTAAAGATTATTACGACACGTCCGATTCTGATAGAGTTAATATGGAACAAATCCAGAAAGAAATTAGGGAAAAAATCCAGAAATACAAAGAATCGGAGCCGGTCCCCCACAGTCCGACAATCGTTGAGTCCTTATGTTCATTGTGGTCGGAATTGAACCATTTAAGAGGTTTATTATTAGTGGCTCAATCAATTCTTAGAAAACGTATAATATTACCATCGCTTATAATAGCCAAAAATATTGGTCGTATATTATTATTTCAAGTCCCCGAATTTTCCGAAGATTGGGAAGAAATGAGGAGAGAAGTGCATATCAGATGCGCTCCTGATGGTACCGAATATTCCGAAACAGAATTCCCAGACAACTGGAAAAAAAATGGTATGCAGATAAAGCTTTTATTTCCTTTTCGTTTGAAGCCTTGGCATAGATCCAAACTCCGATTCGAGAACAGATTGCGTTGGAGTTATTTAACAATCCTTGGATTGGAAACTGACGTACCTTATGGTGATCCAAACCCAAAGCTAGGACCTTTTTCCAAATTTTTTCAACCTATCTTCAAAAAATTGATCTTCAAAAAATTGAAAAGAGGATTGATCATCTTCAAAAAATTAAAAAGAGGATTGAGGAGAGAATTTATTATCTTCAAAAAATTGAAGAAACAATTGATGGGATCTACAGGAATAGGACGCGTTTCACGAGTTAGATATATAGACAAGAGTGAACTGAATGACCGGATACAAAATCAATTACCAAGTGAGGCTACCCCTATGGGTAGTGCAAATGATTCACCAGAAGTTAATGATCAATTTGGATATGGAACCCGAACAATTAATGTGAAAGATCCAGATGATCGGACGACCACAATGAAGGAGCGGATCGAATCTATCGCGATCATTAATAGCTCTCCTATAACTGGAATGTCTCTGGTGGATTCAGAGATTAATACCGGATCGAAGGGGAGTTTGAATATGTTGGGATCAACATTCAAAAAGCGATTGGTTCAGATTCGGCGAATACCTGGTCGATTTCGAAATAAAAGTGTCCAATTAATCCGAAAAAGGTTCTATTCAATGAAATTAATAAAACTTTTTCTCAAAAGAATGGACCGAGATCTTTTACCAAGTGTTATTCATTTCATCGGGTCAAATATAAAATTTTGGATTCGATCCGCTTGGATCCGATCCACGGGAAATATAGCAACAATTTACGGACGAATATTCATTCTCAATAATGATCTTTCAAGAAGAAATAGAGATAAAATTACCAACTACTATTCGATCAACGAAAAAATACAAGATTTTGAAATTCGTCCTGATCGAAACATGTTCTCAATGTCTCAAGCATATGTATTTCACAAGATATGGCAGATGAGGACAATGAACAGGTCCTATTCAAAGTATTTATTAGAATCTCGAGCCCAAGCATCATATCCCTTGATCAAAAAGAAGATCAAAGAATTATTAGATATACAAAGAATATTAGATCACGAGAAACCACAAGATCTGAAGGAGAATGACTGGAAACAATGGTTGAGATGTTCTGACCGGTACAATTTATCCCCGCAGATATGGTCTAGGATAAACCCACGGAAATGGAGAAATAGAGTCAGTAAGCAATGTACGTGCTATGAAGAACGATTCATTCCCTATGAACAACAAAAAGATTCTATATTTGCAGCTGTGATGGAACCTTCTTTGGGACTACTTCGGAAAATGAACAAACGTTACAGATACGATCTCTTATCATATAGTTATCTTAATTCGACAAAAGAGTCGGATATTCACAGACCACCAGTAGAACCTGATATACCAGATGAGAAAGATATTACCGATCGTGAAGGAATTCTCAGGGAAAAGTTTATTCGTGATATTATCGAAGAGGATTGGAAGGGTACCGATTTCAATATCGTGAATGGTCCTCATTCTACTATTAATATTACTGATCTTATTACGAATAAGCAGGGGATTGATGAGACGCGAAGAGACAGAGACAATGTTGGCATTATGGATTCTCCGGAAATCGAGAAGAGAGGATCCGGATTAGATCTAAAATTCTGGTTATTCCCGGAACTTTTGGGAATCGATAATATATATGACACTAAATCGAAGCGTTTACCAGGAAAATCAATTTTACGAGAAGAACGAGACCGGAAAAAGATGGAGGAAGAAGAACGGGAGGAAACAACAGATGTTCTAGAACAAGGAATAGGTGAAAGAATAGGTGTTAGATCATATGTTCAGAACAAAAAAGGAAAAGAGCATAGTTGGAACGATGAATATGGTGAAGTAGAAGATCAACAAACTGGTGAAGTAGAAGATCAACAAACTGGTGAAGCAGAAGATCAACAAACTGGTGAAGCAGAAGATCAACAAATTGGTGAAGTAGAAGATCGACGAACTAATAAAGTTTTTGTTCAATACAAAGCGGTAGAAGCTATAGGGGAAGAAAGTGTATTCAAGCTGTCGGATATTTGCAGGGTTATGTCCGGAATTAAAGATCCGGACCAATATCTTTGGTCCAATATCCAAGAGGGAAATGTTAACCTAGATCTAATGTTCCGTCTTCTGAAGAAGGATAGCAATGAAAATGAAATATGGGAAGAGAATCTTATTCAGGGGGATGCTCCGACAAAGGTAAGCCATGAAAATGAAATATGGAGAGATAAACAAATAATGGTTCCCGAACCATATCGTTTACCAAGCATACTAGATGACCAATTTCTGATGTATAAAATCGTAAGTATTTCATTGAAGTTTCAAAATAGAGCCCGGGAATGGAGAGATGGAAATCTTTCTAATGGATCTGTGCAACGCAGGAAATTTCTGGGGGATGAAAAAAACATTTTGAGTTCCCTCAATTTAGAAGATATTTTGCTTCCAAAACGTCGTAGAGAATTTCGAATCCTGAATCGGTTTGATCCGGAGAACAATCATGTAGGATTTTCCAATGGAAAAGACATACAAAATGACGAAGAACTCATGGGAAGAGACCAACATCTTAGCGTAGATACAACACAAATAATTAAACGTTTTCTTTGGCCTAGTTATCGATTAGAGGATCTTATTTGCATGAATAGATATTGGTTCAATACAAATGATGGGAGTCGATCCGCGATGTTGAGAATACGGATGTATCCCCTAACTTTCAATTTATAGATCTTTTGCTTTAATTCCGTTTTCGTCGAAACAAAAGAATAGATTGATTCAATGGAGTTTCAGGATATGGCCAAAATTGAACCAATCTATTCGTTTCGTTTCATCAATGTGAAAAGATTTTACATCTCGTATCGTATTTTGCCATAGGTCCAAAATCAGATGTTCCTCCACGAAGATAGAAAGAATCCGACCAATTTTTCTTCAATAGGAATGGTCGGAATGAATCAGAATTATTATATGGACCATGAAAACGAAAGAATGGATCTAATTCTTTTTTCTGACTAAAAAAAAATTCCATTCAGCTCCGGGAAAATTGATTTTTTTATGATCAAGAATTTGTCCATTAGTTCGTCTCTTATTCCTGATAAACAGAGAGGATCTGTTGAATCTCAGGTATTTTATTTAACCAATCGGGTCCTAAGACTTACCCAGCATCTGCAGTTGCACGGAAAAGACTATTCTTCCCAAAGGGGTTTGTGGAAAATTTTGGGCAAACGTAAGCAACTTCTGGTTTATCTCTCCAAGAGGGATAAACTTCGTTACGATGATTTAATCGGTAAATTAGGTATTCGTGGGCTAAAAACCCGTTAATTTCGAAGTTTTCAATTCCAATCCAATTTTTAGAGACCCCGGATCCCAATTAGTCGTTCTTTTGTTCTCATTTATAAAACGAATCGGAGAGGGGTGACATATGATCACGCTTATAAAACGAATTGGAGAAGGGTGACATATGACCACGCTTGCTACAGAGAAAGACCCCCTGATGGTAGTAAGTATGGGTCCTCATTATCCATTGATGCGCGGTGTTCTTCGACTTATTGCTAGATGGTAAAGAAAGACGTTATTGACTGTGAATATCTATCAGATTATTTACATAGGGGGGAGGGATGGATCAACTTGTTTAGGACAAAACAATTGTCCAATATCTCCCCTATGTAATGCAATGGGATTATTTAGCTACTTTGTTCGCAGAGGCAATAACGGTAAATGTATGTGCCGAAAAGATCAATGGGGAAATTTGTATCCCAAACCAAAGGGTTAGCTATAGTAGAGTGATTATGCTATAGTCGGGTCGTATAGCTTCTCATTTTTTATAGCCTGGGCTTTTCATAGCGGATATCGGTGCGCAAACTCTCTCTTTTTCTATTTTCCACAACCTCCCTTCTCTTATATTTTGAAAGAGAGGGATCAGAATCTATTATCGACCAATGGAATTAGAGATCAGTTCATTTCATTCCCAGATCCATTGAAATACGAATATTTCAATCCGATTAGGTATGTGGATAAGGTAACTTTTTTGTTTCGTGAATGCGATCATGAGTCAAAATATTGGAAATTCTCGCGCACATAATGAATCCACCTGGATATATTTATCGTCCCTCTAGTAAGTATGATGAGAAGTATAATTCTATCTCTGATTTGATAATGGATGGAAGGATCATTAGATCATGGAAAATAACAAACTCGATAGAACTTTTGTATCTAAGAAAAAGGTATAAGGAGTTGATCTATTATGCTCGAGCATACATTTATTCGAGTTCGAAGTGCTTGCTTTCTTCATTATCTATTGGTATTTATATGGTCACGAGTTGGAACATGGTTAGAGCACTTATGTTTCGCCAATACTGCACTACATGCGGTCAATCCAGATCCAGTAACATTTTTGGATTATCTTAGAATATAGTCAGCGAGTAAAGGGAGACATCTTATCTATTTATCGATCTTTATTATAGTGCAGCCGCTGAAGCAGCGATTTCATCGGCTACTGTTCTGGCGATACATCGTATCATATAATCGACTCGTATCGATCAATTTCATTTGTCGAAATGGTGATATATATCTCGTATATATGATCTATAGATTAGGAATCGGTATGTCTATTCCTATCCAAAAATAGGGTATATCTCAGAAGATGTATCTATTCTATTCTATATGACCAGAATCTCTCGAAATATCTATAGTATTACGATCGATCAAAAACATGATTGATCCATATCAAATGAATTATGAAAATTACCTGTCATGATTGGACCATATTCGGGGTGATCTGGAGGGATCGAAATGGTACAAATATCTTTGTCCTATTTAAAAAATAGAGAACCTTAACATATCGGTTCCAAATATAATTTCTAATGGATAGTACAATTATTGATTCGTTTTATATTCATAATATCCCGTTATTAGCCATCTTTATTGGGCATATATTAATTTGGCTATATATGATCTTATCAAATTGAAAACTTTTTACTAACTAATGGAGATCCAATGGCACATTCGGTCAAAATTTATGATACATGTATTGGTTGTACCCAATGCGTACGAGCTTGTCCCACAGATGTATTGGAAATGATACCTTGGGAAGGATGTAGAGCTAAGCAAATTGCTTCTGCTCCGAGAACAGAAGACTGCGTAGGGTGTAAGCGGTGCGAATCCGCTTGTCCAACAGATTTCTTGAGTGTACGTGTTTATTTATGGCATGAGACAACTCGCAGTATGGGTCTAGCTTACTGATCCATATGCACAATAAAAAAGGTTAAATCCATCTCATATTTTTTTTCTCCACTGATAAAAACCCATACTCGAGATCTTGGATCAAGTATGGGTTTTTATCAGTGGAGAGATGGAAAGTATCTTCCACGATATTAACTCCCATCCATTTGTTGTCTATGTTACGTCGAATATTCTATATAAGTTGAATATTTGACGAACCCTTATTTAACGGATTCTGGACCAAGAGATATTTTTATCCTGATCTATCTCTGTCTACCCATACATAATAGGTATGTGCTCATCTCGATCCAGTTCTTTTTCTTCCTATCGGATGATAGGATGGGGTAGAAGTTAGTTCATCTCGGTCCTTCCATCCATGAAAGAAATGACAATTTTTTTTTTTACTTTCCAGACGGCTGGATTGTTAGCTATATAATATAATTAATGGATTCAATTCTCTTTTTTCTCTTTTTAGAGATTAATAGAGTAGAATGTAGCAAATAAACAATGAAGTTCTTTCTCTTTTATTTTGATCTAATATAGTTCAAGTTATTTCAAGTAGTGATTCCATCATTCTATAATCCATCTTTGAAATAACTTGGACCAGCTATTGATGTCACTTATCAATTACATAAAGGAACTGGATAAATTCTATCCTTTTTTTTCTCCGGGAATTCGGTCCATTTATGGTTCTATGTTAGATCAACCATCCATAGCTGTGTAACCCTATTCCTAATAGATCGACCCCCAAATAACGGATCCAAACTATAAAAAATCCTAAAGAAGCCACAATTGCCGGTTCTTCGCCCTGCCAACCCTTATTCATTCTAGTATGCAGATAAATTGCGAATATGGTCCAAGTAATTAATGCCCAAGTCTCTTTTGGATCCCAGCTCCAATAAGATCCCCATGCTTCATTGGCCCATATTGCTCCAGAAAGAGTACCTATGGTTGAAAGAGAAAAACCGGGACCAATCGCACGATAACTCCAATGATCTAATTGTTTGATCAATTGACATTTACGATAATTCGTTGATGAAAAATCAAAAGTGTATTGCAAATCACTTTTGATTTTTTCATGTGAATAAAAATTTTCATTAGGAAGAATGGATCGGTAAAAGAAATTGTCCATCGCACCGAGAAGAACCTGTCTATTCACTCCGGACATAATAACTAGAAGAGCTATTGATGCTAGGGATCCACATAAAAGGGTTGCATAGCTGAACAATATCATACTTACATGCATCATTGACCAATGAGATTGTAGCGCGGGTACTAACATTCCGGATCGTTGCATTTCTTCCGGAAGACCTAAAGTAGCAAAACCATGAGTTAACATAGCACTTGGCGCGGTGATTGCACCTAACCACCGATCATCTCGGCTCCGTAGTTCTAGAACTATATGGAGCACAGATGAACTCCAGGAAAGGAACATGAATGATTCGTACAAATTACCCAACGGTAAATGTCCCGAATAAAGCCAACGAGTAATTAATAATCCCGTTGTACAAAGAAAAGTAACTATCATGCCCTTTCCTCCCGAACTACTTAGTCCTTCAATTCGATAAACTAAGGTTCCCCAATAAATCAGAGTGACAACCAAAATGAGAGAAAAAGAGATGTGAGCTAATATATGTTCTAAAGTTATGAATATCATAATAAACCCATTTATTCTTTTTATTTCCGAATGAGATCTATGATGGAAAGATAGGATTGATCTATCACAATGAAAATATATTTAATAGATATTGCTACATAGGAAGAAGTGATTGATGGGATCTTCCTGGAAAAATGCCGCCACTCGGATTTGAACCGAGATGCTCTCGCACTGCTTCCTAAGAGCAGCGTGTCTACCAATTTCACCATGGCGGCTTCGTAGGGATCATACTAACTTATTTACACCAGATCGTCAATGTTATGAACGTGTCTAGCAGAGGGAGTAATCTGTGAATATAACATATATCCAAATAAAATAGAAGTTTGGGCATTGACATTTGAATCAATTTTATGTTGGTTGATGATTATAACGGAGCATGGCGCAGCTTGGTAGCGTGCCATCTTGGGGTGATGGAGGTCGTGGGTTCAGATCCCGCTGCTCCGAAAAAGAATAATAAAATAGTCACATGCGTTATCGGACAAGAAATATCTGTCAATTTTTGCTCACGATGGGAAGAATCGGAGCAGCTAGATTCCAAACAATAAAGAGAGATACATGGTATGGTTATATCATCACTTTCCAATCTTTTTGATTGGATGGTTTTATTATATACATATCTAGAGCGAAACTATGTTTCTGATCCATGATCTCCCGTATGATCATTCTCCAATATTCCGTTGGATTTTCCAATTCATTTTAGGGGAGACACCCAACCCAAATATATTGATAGCTCGTAATAATATTACATACGGGCTAATATCACTATATACAGGCTGCTAATTAATGAATTGATCCTATTTTGAGCTACTGAGATGTAGAAAGGGGTTTCATTAATAGAATAAAAAGTTGCACTTGATTACGCACCTATATTTTGGTCAGCTCTTTTTATGTATCTCTCTCTGGCACAATAGTTTGAGCATTATGCATTATAAATGGTAGAGATACGAAGAAAGATTATGACTTTGAGTTCTCCTAAAGGATTGAGCACTCTTTTCTATCCAACCATAAAGGAGGAAAAGAATGGGTTCAAACCCGATAAGGAAATGCATCATTGCGAGGAGCAGAAGCAGAAGAAGGATTAATCGAGATATCTGGAACTACGAACTAGTAATTATTCGCCATAGAACAATAACCTGCATCTATTACGAGATGCACGACGAGCGATTCCATAATGAAATAATATCATCCCCATGCATTATTCCGTAGGTTCTATGCCATTTTTTATTAAAAATAAGAAATCGTTTCGATCCTAGTTTTGGATCGGAATGGATGGATTGGGATGTTTATAAGGTTGAGCCATCGGAAATGTAGCATAATGGTAATGCTGAAGTTCATTCAGAATCCTTACAAAAAATGAGAAACCCTAATCCCTTTCCAGTGGGAAGCGGAATGGATAGAGGAATGGTTGAGAAATTCCCTATTTCTACAGATTGGCTGAAGGGAAGTAGTGGAACTAATTAATGGCCGTGCCCCTTTCTTACGACCACCCTTGGGTGTACCCGAAGAAAATGATTTATTTCTTTTGTATCACTGTTCTCCAGGGTCCTGGAGGGTGGTGTCGTATATTCACTCGTGTTGTGCTACGGATCATCCGAAGCAAAATTGACATCAATTTATTTGGATGATCCGGAGGAATCATCATTGGCTATGCAATAAAAACTTTTCGAATGACCGGTGGAGATAGACTTAGCTAAAGAAAAAGCTTTTATTGCGGCCCGACATGCTTTTCCCTTCCGAACATTTTTACGAATTCTTTTCTTGGATCTAGAAGTACGCTTTTTCGGAACCGCCATAACGAACAATGGGTTTAATTCATATATCATATATTGTGATGTGAAAGACATCTTATGTATTTCATTTATTCATTTCTCTCATGGAGAACTCCGTTCTTTATCGGAAATGGAATCTACTAATTGAAATTTCAAGGTAAATTTCCACGATATATTCTCATCCATTTTATAGAATACATTAATATAACGATTGATATCGAAAGAATATCTTTCGTTTACCTGACTAGATTTTGTTATCCCTAGAGCAAAAGAATCCATTATCTTGATCTTCAGATGACAATCCGTGTCGGGGTTGAATAGATTATCACTAGGTCTGGTCATTAATATACCGTAGTAATCCATTCTTTTGAAAGAATATTTTTTATTAATTAGACGCTATTTTCAAGTTCTTCCTGTGCTGCCTTTCCTTACAAAAGAAAATAAGGGTTTCCAAGGTAACGAAGATAGACTCTGCTCCCAAGGCAAAGACCAACTCGCCATAGGATACAGAGTACGATGTCATTTGTTCATTTCCTCAATAAGTCGAATCGATCTTCGAATTGATATCTTTCTCATTTTTTCCGAATGAGTTTCGCTCGGTTCTTGATTCTCTGAGATTATTTCATCCTTCTTGTTCATGTTCCTGTTATATCCTGAATTGAAACTAATGGGATCGAAATGCTCTATGGATCGATTGTAAGATCTTTTCAATTGGAAAGACAGGAAAAGATGCGGAAATATCAACCAATTTTTAGTGAAAGGCTTTAAAAATTCTTCCGATGTTTCATTTCCAAGTTCCATTTTGTTCATTCCATTCAATTTGCATATCCTCCAATTGAAATATCCATTTCAATTTTGGTCATTTCATTTCTTCTTTACCCCAATTACAGGGAAAATAAATCTCATGATTTACCATGAAAAAGAGCTCGTGTAAATGACACGAGCCTCTGGAGTGGAGAGAGCTATAAGATAAAAAACAAAAATTTGTCTGATGGAAGGACTCGCATTAGGTTTAGGGATAATCAGGCTCGAACTGATGACTTCCACCACGTCAAGGTGATACTCTACCGCTGAGTTATATCCCTTCCCTATCCTCCATCTGGAAGGAGAACTGATTTCTTAATAATAACTTACCAAAGGGTCGAGAGACTCAACACTACTATCCCACCATTTTTTTTTCATTCAAACGATGTGTTTCCACCCGAAAATGAACAAATTCCTTTTCTCGGGAACACGTACATACAGGATCCATCCATCATTATAGAACAGAAAAGAAAAGACCCTATGCAACCGTTAACTACTTCATATAAATAAATTGACATCCTACCGGAACATTATTTGTAACTAGCATCGCTATCCTCTCGCCTAGCAGGCAAATATTTACCTCCGTGGATTCAAATACTTCTTGATTTGGATCGATGTGAGAGTACAACTACATTTCCAAAATCCATGTTGTCTCTTTGGAACAGGTTGACCCCTTCGCTCTCTCGTGGTACAATCCTCTTCCCGCTGAGCCCTCACTTTTCCACCGGTCTAAAGAAACAAGATATAGGACTGATGCCAGTAGTTCAGCGGTTCATCGTAGGAGAAAGGACTCACCGAGCCTGATCACTGACTAATCAGATCAGAAAAAACTTCCTTTTCCGTATACTTTCCCTGACCATATCGATTGCTATTCGCAAGCCCTACGCAGTCAGTCGATCAGATCATATCTCATATAGATAGATATAGATATCCCTTCAACATAGGTCATCGAAAGAAATGATCTTGGACAACTCCAACCAAAGCACGAAAGCCAAGATTTTTCATAAAATTGATTCTTGTTCGAATTCGAACAGTGTATAACCACATGGATAAGCTCACATTAACCCGTCAATTTCGAATCCAATTTTTGATTTGGAGGAATGAGATATCGAGATATCAAGAAGGAATTAGCATGTAATAATATCGATTAATACAAAAGAGTATTTGTTCAGACGCTGTACTTATAGGATAGGAATAGAGAAGGAAGAGGAAATCCCGAAGATTTTGCATAATATTTTTGACCGGAAAAGATCTGATTCATCAGTCTTTGGTTGGAATACAAAAACGTGTTTTACTTAATTGGTTCCAGTTACTCTTTGAGACATAATGCATGAAGGAAGGGAATATGAAGATTCTCGAACAACGAAAATAATAAATCCATCCTACTTCGAAAGAATTGAACGAGAAGCCGTATGAGGTGCAAATCTCATGTACGGTTTTGTAGAGTGACAGTGAAGAAAACTTATCTGTCAACTTTTCCACTATCACCCCCAAAAAACCAAACTCTGCCTTACGTAAAGTTGCTAGAGTACGATTAACCTCTGGATTTGAAATCACTGCTTATATACCTGGTATTGACCATAATTTACAAGAACATTCTGTAGTATTAGTAAGAGGAGGAAGGGTTAAAGATTTACCCGGCGTGAGATATCACATTGTTCGAGGAACCCTAGATGCTGCCGAAGTAAAAGATCGTCAACAAGGGCGTTCTAGTGCGTTGTATATTCTTACTTATCTAAGACTTGTATCATTTCATGATGATGCCATGTGAATTGCTAGGAACATGTGAAGTATATAGCTAACCTAATAACGAACGTTTTGTAAGGGGACTAGAGCAGGCTACCGTAAAACAAACCATCTCTTTTTAAGGAGATGGAGATTCGGAACTATTATATGTCCAAGGTTCAATATCCAAATAATTTTAGAAGTTTTCCCTTATTGTTTCAACAGAAAATGAAAAATACCTTGACCTTTTTAGAACAGGTTCGAGTCAAATAGCAATGATTTGAAACACTTTTTTTATACACTATTTTTTGAACCTAAGGACTTAATCGTATAGATATGTAAAATACAAGATTTCCAATCATAGTAAAAGAAAGGGAACGGATACTCAATCAAGAGTGAGTAAACAGAATTATATGCATAAAGAGTAAACCTCATCTATGTAGATATAATAATGTGGAAAGCCGTATACGATGAAAGTCGTATGTACGGTTTGGAGGGAGATCTTTCATACCTTTAGAGATCCACCCTACAATATGGAGTCAAAAAGCCAAAATAAATGATTTCTTTTCAGCCTTTATGAAATAGATTCTTGAACCTTTTTCATACTCATGTCACGACGAAGTACTGCAGAAAAAAAAACTGCAAAATCCGATCCTATTTATCATAATCGATTAGTTAACATGGTGGTTAACCGTATTCTCAAAAACGGGAAAAAATCATTGGCTTATCGAATTCTTTATCGAGCCATCAAAAATATTCAACAAAAGACGGAGAAAAATCCACTATCTGTTCTACGCCAAGCAATACGTAGAGTAACTCCCAATGTAACAGTAAAAGCAAGACGTGTGGGTGGATCGACTTATCGAGTTCCCGTTGAGATAAGATCTACACAAGGGAAAGTACTTGCCATTCGTTGGTTATTAGGGGCATCTCGAAAACGTCCGGGTCGAAATATGGATTTCAAATTGAGTCACGAATTAATGGATGCTGCCAGAGGGAATGGCAATGCTATACGCAAAAAGGAAGAGACTCATAGAATGGCAGAGGCCAATAGAGCTTTTGCACATTTCCGTTAATCCAGAAACAGGATCGAAATATATCTATCTATATAGTGGATCTACATATCCTGATAAATTAGAAATGTATTTCCGTTCGGATCGGGATTTATCAATATGTTTATCGGAAAAAAGAGAAAAAAGGAGAAGGAAGGAACATAAATCATAGATCAACTAAGCCCTCTTGGGAAGGCTTGCTTAAGGAATAAGGAGATAGATTATGGAGGAATATTCAATCCTATTCATGAGGATTATATAAATCTCCTATTCAAAAATTTGGGAGTTGGAAACTATTTCCACTCTTTCGGAGATTGAATGAAATTACTAATTCATGATCTGACATGTACAAAGTGAAAACTTCATTTTCATTTATACCCCGAGATCAAGAGTTTCATTTGCTTTTGTCCCATGGAAGTTTTCTTTCCCCGGCCAGAATGTATCCTGATTCTCGGCCTAATTCTTGATGATAAAATGAATCCCTGATCAAGAAGATATAACTTGGTCCTTCCTATTTCATCCCTTTAAAAAGTTTAGTAATGAGCATAGCGGCCTTATCGTTTTGATAGAGAGAAGACCCTATTTCTTATAAGCTCTTTGGGTAATTTCCCAACGAACAATTTCAACGAAATATTTTGATTCATCGATTTATTCAACCCTATGTGTTCCTCTACCCGTGGAATACATTTCAATGTACAGAAATGGCTATAACAGAGTTTCTTTTATTCGTATTAACAGCTGCTCTAGGAGGAATGTTTTTACGTGGTGCATCCAGCCTCATAGCTTTCTTTAGAATGTTTCAGTTCATATTCTTATCTATTATATGGATATACTAGGAAAGATGTATGCTCCAATTCCATGAGGCTACTATGAAATATTCACTTATGGGTGAGGCAAGTTTTCCCATTCTGGTCTATGGTCTTTTTTGGCTATATGGTCTATTCGGGGGAGAGATTTAGTTTCAAGAAATAGTAAATGGTCTCATAGATATACAAATGTATAACTCTCCAGCAATTTGGATTGCGCTTATATCCATAACTGTAATAATCAGATCCGAGCTTTCCCCAGTCCCTTTTCATCAATGGACCCCTGACATATATTAAGGAGTGCGATTCGTTCTACAAATAATTACCTGTATAATAAAATACAGTGAATAGATATCTCTCTTTCTTTTTTGGAGATATTTCTATCTCTCAAAACTCTATAGACGGAAAAGAGAAAGAAAAGGACTCCCTACTCCCCATTTGGACGGACCAAGACATTGCTTTTACTGAAAAAAGGTTTTTTGCAATATTTTTTGTCGAAATAAAAATTAAGGTAAAGCAAGGTCAGAAACAACTAATATCTTTGAATGAACAAAGATCTTTTGCAAGAAGGATTGGTAATACTTTCTATTGATTGAATAGATTTGGTCTTATACATACGCAAGGAAGGTAATAAAAAAAAGGAATCAGAATATTATGTTATTCTTTCTTTAATACTTAGGAGCCGTGCGAGATTCGAGTTCCATGCACGGTTCTGAATGAGAGAAAGGAGTGAGGGATCCTCTTTTCGACAACTCTCTCATTCCAGTCGTTGCTTTTCTTTCGCTCTGGAAGTAGCTAGTCGTTCGAGTTTCATTTTCGATGTTCGTTCTTATCTTCATCGAACGAACGCGTGGCAATGGATATATGTGCACATAGAGATATATCTATTGAAATATGAATATCTGACCGCTCCGTTCTATCCAGGAATAGATATCATAGGATCCAACCTGTTCTTGACATATTGTTATTTCGTACCATATTCAATTCTTCAGGCTTATATAAAAAAAGAAAAAATGTTAAGTCATCATGAAATATCCTCTGGATAATGAAAATAAAAAGAAAAAAATTGGATTATATATTATGAACCTATACGACCGATCGAGATCAATACTCCAATACGCTATCTCTTAATATATTCTATATTCATTCCGCATATCGTGATATGTTTAATATATATATATTAAACATGGAATAAGATTCACTTTTGGGATGCCTTGATGGTGAAATGGTAGACACGCGAGACTCAAAATCTCGTGCTTAAGAGCGTGGAGGTTCGAGTCCTCTTCAAGGCATAATATTTCTCATGCTTATTGAATGAGCAACTCAATGGCAAATATTATTTGAGAGTCTCTCAATAGACTGGGATAGATTCCCTTCATCTCTGTTGATACGAGGTATTCCGACGATTACCTCCAAGTTAAAGCTTGGAATAGGACAGTGGATCACAGGCAGGATCTTGGCGATCTTCTCTATCTAATGGGGAGTCCATTCCGAAAGGGTCCTCGTATTATGAGGTATATTTTATTAAGGGTACAGATTGAAAAGAATCTTCTAAGATCTCTGCAAGATACAGAGACCATATACTCCTCTCAAATCAAAATCTTGAGAGATCCGGGAGTTGGGACCGAACCTAAACAACTATATCCATGTTGGATCCTGTGACTCTATGATGAAGGATCCTTTCCTCTCCTCCGAATAGTGTAGGAAGAGAGGAAAGGATTCATTATAGGATCTGAAATCGGAGCTAGAACCTCTCATTGGTTTCCACGACCCTACTGCCCGGTCATTTTTGTTTTACTTAATTCCATATTCCATTGCTCTTTCATCGATGATTAAAGATTATCCCGGTTGATGTGAAATTTTAACCCTGTTGTATGAATTGAGTGTTCAATTTCATTCGGAAAAAGCCATTTCTTCTCCAACAATGTCTTTGTCATTTGATCCAATAACATTCTGTTAGATAGGAACAGATTTGATAAATATTGATAACTCTCGAATAGAGTATTATAAAGAATAGATTCATTAGATAATAAACTATTGGTTCCAAGCCATTTTTGGCGATGAATTAACGATTCAAAGCGGTCAACCTTTTCTCCCGTATTTTCGATCAACCAACGTTGATATATAAATAGAGGAGAATATGGCTGCATACGTTCGAATCGGATACCAATTGCTTGAATGCGTTTGAAATCCTCGAAATGTTCCTTTTCTACAAGAGACAATTTTTTCCACGAATTAATGACCGAATTGGTCATGGATTTTGAATTATATCTACGGAAAGTACCTTGGCGACTTTTTTTAGGGAAAAAAACAGATTTTGCTGTTCTTCTCATTGAACCATAAGTAATATAAAGCCTTTTCAGCAGTTCTTCATTTGCGAAAAATTCTCGGCGTGAAAACAAAAGGCGCTGCTCTTCAAATAGGAAGGGATCCCAAAGATATCGTCTTGCTAGAAAGAACATTTGTTTCTTAGAGGCTTTATATTGCATCGGATATTGTATAGAAAATTTAGATATTTCTATCTGCCCTTCTTGAAACGATCCGAACTGATACGAAGATCCCAATTCATTGGGTCTTTTTGTACGATCGAATCTATTACTGCGAAGAAAACTAAGACGCCAGACCCTAGGAGCCCAAACAATGTTATTGATTAATTCTTCATCCATATCGCTAATTTTTTTAGCGCCGATAGTTTCTGGTAGAAACTTCAATTCATATTCTTTCAGAAATAGTGTAATATCTAGATGATTTATCGTTTTGGGCTGAGGAGCAAATGTGATTTGATCCTTATTGGACTTACCCCGACATATTCCTAACCACGGAAACTCCACCAGAAGACTTTCTAAAAGACTAGAAGCTAGATTGAAATCATGCTCAGCGAATCTATCGAGAGGAATCCAATTCTCTCTATTTCGTTCCGATATAGACCAAGAATCTCGAGCCGCTGATCCGGCCAAGCAACCCAAAATATGGGGGAGTATGGTCAATTCTTTAATAGTTGTTTCAGCAATCGAAGGTTCTAAATACCATTCGGACAAATAAGAAAACCTTTTCTTCCATAATTCCTTTTTGGTAGATAGAGGATTCATGGGAGAATTCCTTCTAAGTGTATTTTGTATAACAGCCTTTCCTACCTTGTAGAGAAGTCTTTCGTCATTTTGACCATTTTTATCTATAGATTGCAAACCCCAAGTTTGCCTATAAAGAGCTGATCGAATTGTATTAGTGTCTATAACTGATTTCTTTCGGGTAATACTAATTGATAAGGCTTCATTGGCAAGTGCTGCTAGATCTCGTGCATTAGAACCTATGGTTCTAGATCCAAATTCATCGGGACAGAACAACTCTTTTTCCAAGTAGAACCCTTTGCTACGTAAAAGAATAGGAAATTCCCTTTGTCGTTGTGGGATAACAAGCATTCGAATATTGATCGATCTATCTAATCGATTTGGAGCTATTAGGGCTGGATCCACTTTTTGGGGGATATGAGTCGGAGCAATAACAAGAATATTTCTAATAGAATCTTTCTCATCATCTCTAGAGAGATGGTTCACTAATAAACCGAGGAAAGAGTAAGCTAAGTCTAAACCAAGGAAAGAGTGGGTTAGGTCATTGACATTCAGTTCATGAATGTTTGGAATCCATATTATGCAAGGAGACATTCTTTTCGCCAATTCGAAGGTAAGATTGAATTGGTGCATTTTTTCTTGCACCAAATTCTCAAAATCAGAATTAATATTTCCAGTATCAGAGTAATTTAAATATTCACCATACAAGAACTTGTTCAGAGATATTCTTATTAAAGGAACATAAGAGTCTGCTGCTAGACTTTTGACCAAATAGGATCGACCAGTTCCCATAGGACCTATCAGTAAAATCCCTTTGGAAAGTAATGATCCTGCGTGGAGCGAGAAAGGGTTTCCATGAAATGTGGGGTTGGTTTGACACAATACTTGTGAAGAGGTAATCTTCTGACAAAAGGCGAGGAATACCCATCTTTCTGCTAAACAAAATCGATCAAACTCGTAATCCATTAGATCTTTTTGATAAGTGTAGACCAAATATCGTAAGTGAATAAGTCCCGACTGTTCAGTGATTTGATAACCAAATTCATTCTTGAAGAATTTATGACTGTAAGTCAAATTCGATTCAAATTGAGACATGTTTTTTCCCGTGATTAGAAATTGAACTAGTAATTCTATCTCTTTTTCGGAGAGATCCATGCTAGAACGCAATCTGTTCCATTCTCTTATTCTAGTTATAGGCGAATAAAGCTTTCTATTCTTCATCTTCATAGATGAATAACTGTATTTTTCTCCTATAGCAGAGAAAAAGAGACTAGGCACGGGATGATCCATTAGTTTTTTCAACTCGAGCACGTATGACGGATCCTTTAAATACTTGATGAGTTCAAAGTCTATCTTTAAATTTATAAAGGCTAAGGAAATCACTTTAAAATATTGAAGAACGAAATACCCAAGGACCAAAAAAGGAATAAGAATCCCATATTCATACCTCCGAGCATTTAGTAATCTCAGATGTACCCATATGAATTGCACTGATGACTTCTCTCGATCACTAGTTTCCTCTATGAAACAATCCTCGCAGGAAGACAAAAAATCATTCAAAGGATTCATTATAAACAAAAACTTATTCAGAAGATTCGTTCTGAATTTCAAACTCAATTTCAAAAGATTCGTTCTCAATTTCCATTGTATAGGTTCCCATAATGCCTGAGAAAATTCCCACAAAATATTCAATTTATACATAATATTATGCTTAATATCTTGCAAAATAGATACAAATCGATTACTGCCATGTAGCAATATCTCTGGAAGAGTATCTAAAAGTATATTTTCAAGATATTTACACCATGCAGAAGTAAAAAACCATGGCATATAGGTTTTGAACAAATCCCATTTTGAAAAAATACTATCTATTCGAGAGATCCTGATCCTATACATCTCCTGTTTCTTAACACGTTCATGAAAACGCGGTGATGGTAGAATCTTCCGTTCCTCTTTAGATGAATTAGAAAGGGTACTCCTTCCATCTATGCCTTTGTTTCCAATGATGTTTTTGGAACTTTCGGTTACGAACCAATCTTTAATACGATGAAGCATTTCCTGGTTCTTATTGGGAAAGATTTCGGATAGTAAATCATCTTGATAAGATCGAGTTTGAATAAGACCCATCTTTGAATTGAAACTCTTTTTAAGGTACTGATCGAGGTTGTTTTCTTCCGAATCGGATCTATTGAAAAAAGGCTCGCAAATAGTTTTTTCCAAATTGACTATTTGTTTTTTTGTTAAAGGCGTTGTAGAAATATCTTCGATCGAGGAAAGATATCTCTTGTCACGAACGAATGGATTAAATCGAGTTAGTAAATTCAAGGATCTGTACAAGTCATAGATTAATACAAACGTTTGATCACCACTTTGTTTTCGTTGTAAATATTTAGGTAAGAATATGTTAGATACTTGTGACTGGATGAATGAAATAGTCTCTTTCTCTGAGTGAACGGGTCCTATTTCACCAATGCGCAAAGAAGAGAGATTGTTGTGGATGGGCAAAAGATTGAATAATTGTCCATATGTAAGATTCTTCCTTTTGATATGAATCCTTTCTATATAAGAAGGTAATCTCTTCCTATAATTTGACCGAGGATGATGCAAATAATCAAAAAATTGGAGTGTATTTGCTACGTGAAAAGAAGCTCTCAATGAGCTCTGATCAGATAGTTTCACGGGATTCAACCAATTGTCTCGATCGTCGGATATCGTCGAAAAAGAAGTGTTATCAAATGATTCCATGCGATTCTTTTCATTATCAAATAAGTCGATAATCAATGGATTAATCGGTGTATCATTCGGAATCAATGGTGCAATCGTTCCTTCATCGATCAATAATTTAGATCTTTGTGAAAGATTATGGTCATCCAAAAGGAAGGGTTTGGATTTTTTGAAATGAACGATTAGAGCACCAATTGGCTCCAACAACGTATTTAATAGTTTATAATTAAGACTTTTGAGCTCATGAACGCGAAAATCCAAAATCGGAATGAAAATATCGAGCTTAGAATTGAACTTCGAAATGATATCGAACTTCGAATTGAAGATCTTTACAGTACTTTCAGATAGGGAAGAAACCTTTGAATAATCTTTTTTGTTAGGACTTACAGTCCAACCAATGGAATCTTGATCAGTATTAGTACATGATTCAATTGGATCGAACATTATTTGAAAATAGTTTTGTTTATAAAAAATATTTTTCAAATATTTCATAAAGTATTCGATCTGATTGGACCGTTTGTACACATTCAAATTCCGCTTGATATTTTTATCCGTTCGAATAATAGAATGGTTGAACCATTCTCTCTGACTTTTTCTCCAACTTGATGAATGCTGACCAATTGTATCTTTCGTTACATTATTAAAACTTTCATTTTCTATCCAATTTGTTCGAATTTGATCCTTTAAATTGCGACTGAACCTTTTCATAAAATAGAATCTATTGAATGCATTTTCCGAATACCCGGTAATCTTATACCGAATTGATTCATACCAATTCAAAACTTCAGTTCTATAATCGTTAAGAGGGGTTCCCATCTCCAAGCGATTTTTGGAATCGATTTGGATCAATTTTTTGTCGGTTATTTTATCTAAATATTGATCCTCTTTATCAGTAATATTGAGTAGGACCCATAAAGATTGATTCTTCAATTTCTCTCTGTGATTTAAGATCCGATCCAATCTCAACGATCCATTATCGTTGAGTTCATATAATGGATTCATTTGACAATAAATATCAAGGGAAATTTTATCATGAACCTGACTAGGCTTAGTTATTGATAGAGTAAATTGATCTGTCATTTTCAGAACGATTTTTTTCATTTTCGATCGAAAATTGTTGTGCAATATGCATTGTCCTTTGCTTTGATCAAAGAATGCAGAAGATAGATTCCAAGGCAGAGGCAAATTCCGCTTTATAGATCGAATACGATCGGATTGGTTCATAGAACTTGTCTTTCTAAGAATATTACATCCGGGATCTGATAAAATATCAAAATTCGAGGAAGGATTTTCAATTTCAAAATATGTTTTGATCTTCCATAGATAAATTATCCTATTCATTAATGAATTGGATTTTGAATCCCTGAAATCTTGGAAAAAAACATCTTGTTGCCTTTTCAATAACCTTTTAAATAAGTTGAAATCTTTGATGGGCTTCTTAGCAGCACTAGGACCACCCATACACGGCTCATCTATTGGTAATATGTAAAAAAAAGAATAACGAATTGATTTTGTAAAATTCTCAATGAATCTTTTTTTTTCCTTTGGAAAGGAATTCTCTTCCATATATCTTTGATCTTCTGTAAATAATTCTTTCGCCCAAGAGATTGGAGAATATTCTGATAAACTCTTTGAGGATAAATCTGATTCTATTTTTGTTTGTTCTCTTTCAATAGAAGAAAGATCCCAAAGAATTGATCTTTCTCTTCGTTGTTCAATCTCCGTTTTATTTCTTGTGAATGGATCTTCACAAAGATCTTTTTCAGGTTCCCAATACTTATTTTGGGTTGAATTGAGAATCGAATTGATCTTCGAATTGATATCTTTCTCATCCTTTTCCGAATGAGTTTCGGTCGGTCCTTGATTCTCCGAGATCATCTCATCCTTCTTGTTCATGTTCCTGTCATATCCTGAATTGAAACTAATGGGATCAAAATGCTCTATGGATCGATTGTAAGATCTTTTCAATTGGAAAGACAGGAAAAGATGCGGAAATATCAACCAATTTTTAGTGAAAGGCTTTAAAAATTCTTCCGATGTTTCATTTCCAAGTTCCATTTTGTTTATATGTATAGGAAAGAGTTTCATCAAATAGAAATTTTTTCTCTCAATCATACTACTTTTATGATTGAAGTTATATATAAGGACCGATAATGTAAGTACTACTACACCTTTGATCAAAAAATATAGATTGCTGTTACGTAGATCGCGTAAAAGTAACGTACTTAGAATTCTAAGGTCAAAGAGCTTTATAAGGCGCTCCCGATGCGAAAGGATTTTCATTAAAAATCTAACCAAATTGGATTCGGTCCATGGATTGCATAGAAATTGATAGCTTTGTATCTCCTTCAATTTCACTATCCAGGATCTTCTTTTTTTCATTTCTTTTTACCCCCTTTCATCCCAATTAATAGAATAGATCACATAATATTGATTTAATATAATTGGAAAGCTCGTGTCAACCAACCAACCAATACCATTATACCACATAGATAGAAAATATCCAAAATAAATATAAAATTTTTCACTGAAATATGAAAATAAAAAAGAATCGGATCCAGTCCGGTTTTTCTCTTATTTTATGGGCGAACGACGGGAATTGAACCCGCGCGTGGTGGATTCACAATCCACTGCCTTGGTCCACTTGGCTACGTCCGCCCCGGAAGAACAAATAAATTGTCTCTATCTACGGTCATTTCTTTTCTTTCAAGAAGAAGAGAATTTTCTTTCAAGAAGAAGAGAATTTATAGCTCCCAACCAATTATCGAACAAGTTGTTCAGCCGTGTACCTCTGTAAAATGTCTATGGATAATACTTGACAATATGAGAGAATGTTATGAGGTCCCGAACGACCCAATTTCAGATCCGAGTCTATACTCATATTATAGAAGAAATATGTTCATGATCTATATCCAGCATCCATGGCTGAATGGTTAAAGCACCCAACTCATAATTGGCGAACTCGCGGGTTCAATTCCTGCTGGATGCAGGGGAACTGCACATATCCATTCTTTATAGAATGGGAAGAAGAATGAGAAATAACAACAAACATTTGAAGAATACCAAACCTTTCATTTTATTGAAAGGCTTGGTACTCTTCAGTTAAGTAATACAAAAGAAAAATCCATCGGAGTATTATCCGCCTATTGAAATAGATTCAACAGCAGCTAGATCCAGAGGAAAGTTGTGAGCATTACGTTCGTGCATAACTTCCATACCTAGGTTAGCACGATTAATGATATCAGCCCAAGTGTTAATTACACGACCTTGACTGTCAACTACAGATTGGTTGAAATTAAATCCATTTAGGTTGAAAGCCATAGTGCTTATACCTAGAGCGGTAAACCAGATACCTGCTACAGGCCAAGCAGCTAAGAAGAAATGTAAAGAACGGGAGTTGTTGAAACTAGCATATTGGAAGATCAATCGGCCGAAATAACCGTGAGCAGCCACAATATTGTAGGTTTCTTCCTCCTGACCAAATTTGTAACCTGCATTTGCGGACTGATTCTCAGTAGTTTCCCTGATCAAACTGGAAGTTACCAAAGAACCATGCATAGCACTGAATAGAGAGCCGCCGAATACGCCAGCTACACCCAACATGTGGAATGGATGCATAAGGATATTGTGCTCAGCCTGGAATACAATCATGAAATTGAAAGTACCAGAGATTCCTAGAGGCATACCGTCAGAGAAGCTTCCTTGACCGATAGGGTAGATCAAGAAAACGGCAGTAGCAGCTGCAACAGGAGCTGAGTATGCAACAGCAATCCAAGGACGCATACCTAGACGGAAGCTAAGCTCCCACTCACGACCCATATAGCAAGCTACACCAAGTAGGAAGTGTAGAACGATTAGTTCGTAGGGACCCCCGTTGTATAGCCATTCATCGACGGAAGCTGCTTCCCAGATGGGATAGAAGTGCAAACCGATAGCTGCAGAGGTAGGAATAATGGCACCGGAGATAATATTGTTTCCATAAAGAAGAGAACCGGAAACGGGCTCACGAATACCATCAATATCTACCGGAGGAGCTGCGATGAAAGCAATAATGAATACAGAGGTTGCGGTCAATAGGGTAGGGATCATCAAGACGCCGAACCATCCAATGTAAAGACGGTTTTCGGTGCTAGTGATCCAGTCGCAGAAGCGACCCCATAAATTTGCGCTTTCGCGTCTTTCTATAATTGCGGTCATGGTCAGAACTTCGTTTATAAAATCATCAGAGGCTCCCAAGCATAAGGCTTGTTATTTTACAGTATAATATGATCCATGTATCAATGTCAACCAATATCCGGTATGGAATATCAATACCTATTCTGTTGAAATAGGTACTGATATATACTATATTGATAGAATATAGATGTATTTGAGATAGACTCTATATTTTTTGCATATATTCCAAACTCTATAGATCTATCTAAACTCTATAGATTTAGATACTCCATCTAATTTTTTATTTCTGGTTCCAGGAATGGGAGATCCGTTGTAATGAGAACGGATAGGATCAAATCAGTGACGAGAAAACTTTTTTTGCTACAACGAACGAAGTGCAATACGATTCTGGAACCAAATTTTGAATCAATTGATACGAGTGGGATATGAATTCTTCATAACCTTTCCGGAGAACCTGCGATAGTTCGTTCCTTGTGAATAGGAACAAATATGAAAAGGAACTTTATTTTATCCAGAACCAGAATAAGTGGACAGAGGTACCTATCGTAATTGGATTCAAATTCTCCGGGTTGCCCGGGACTCGAACCCGGAGCTCGTCGGATGGAGTGGATGATCTGCTCCTTCAGTATCAGTAAGAGCGAGAAATCTCTCCCCAAACCGTGCTTGCAATTCTCATTGCACACGGCTTTCCCCATGTAATGTTTTTATTCCCTAATCATTTTAGTTCTCGGATGGAAAAAGAAAAATGATTCTGAATCGAGGCAATGACTCAAAGAGCATTTCATTGGTCAAATAAGTTTTTTATTTTAAGGTCCTGTATCTTTTGCCAGGAATTGGCTAGGGGATTTATCTGGGGAATATCTGAATGCCAAATTCGTTCTCTCTGTGAACGGGCCACCGCTTTCGATGAAAAAGCCGGAGAATCAAATTCTCGTTCTTTCGAAAACGATTTTTTGAAGAGCTCTGGACCTAATTCCTTCCGAACTACACGTATCGTACTTTTATGTTTACAAGCTAAAGTTTTAGCACATGATAGTGAAAGTATATACTTTATACGATATAAACCATCTCGACCAAAGGATCCACTGTAGTAATGAAAAAAATTTCTCCAAATTCGATCGAATCGATCGAGGATATCATCATCTGTTAGACTGGTCCAAGCCAATTTACTAATTGGCCGCCCTGATATGTCACAGAATTTTTCTCTAGCCAATAATCCAATTATTGATACAATTGGAACTATTGGATAAAATTCATCGGTAATAAGATCGGTAATGAATAACTCACCTAGCATTTTGGTCCTGACCAGAAGAGGTTTCATCCGAACCCTCAGAGAATAACCTGGAAAAGAAGAACAATTCTTGGATAATTGATGAGAACATACCCTATATGGTTCGGACCAAAGATGGAAATAACATTGCCGAAAAATTGGAAGATAATATCTACATTTTTTCACTAGGAGATGAGTACCCTTTATAGCTATAATAGATCTTTCTCCATATCTCACATAGTGAATTTTAGGATCCTTCAACGACCAGATACTTTTCAATGAATTTCGATGGGAAATTCTGATAATATGTTTTATCTTTCGATCAAAAAGAGTTCGCTCAGGGAAAGATCCATGAGACGACGACCGTGACTGAAAGGATCGTTTCAGAAGGGGAACTAAAATGGATTCGCATTCATAGACATAATGATTCCACAGGAACAGGAAGAATCTCGTATTTACTCTCGGAGCGACAATAATCGATCTTTGTAAATTCTCTGGACTATTTCGATATTCATAGAGAACAGATCGTAATGGGTGCAAGGAGGGAGCATCTTGGATCCAGCGACGAAAGGTTCGAACCAAAAATTCCGGATGAATAGAATAGGGTATTCGTGTATCTAATATATAATTAGAATGCGGGAATTTCTCCTCTAAGAAGGGAAATATTGAATGGATCGATCGGAAACTCTTCCATTCTTTTATCCCTTGCACAGAATATTTTGACCGTGTAGAGAACGGAACTTCCAGGACCAATGTCAGTCCTTCTAGTACCGATTCAAAATAGGAACTCTTGTTGCGATCAACTAATGGATTTGGATCGCAATTCACGAATAAACCAATTGAATGATTCTGTTCACGTATTCGACCAATCAAACGTTTTACAGTTAGGAAACTTAATTGATCATTGAAACTGAAATGTTCCATCGGTTCGGAGGAACTTGATCCATCCAAATAATGATCATGAGAAATTGCGTAAAGATCTTCCTGAAAAAAGAGTGGATATAAAAAACATTGTTGCCAAGAGCTATCTTCCTTTCCGTATCTATGGAACTCATCCATTTTCAAACCTCAGCTATGGCCCTCGTTCATGAGAATAACCTCTTAATTTCTGAGATAATACATGGTGCGATCCAGTCGGGACAAGATAGGAAAAAAGATATATAGATTCGGATTTCAAGATTCTATATTCTATTCAGCAGATTTACTACCCAAGGATCTCATTCGTCATGAGGAAGAACGAAAATCTTTTATCCTGGCGACCGATCGCTCTCCTGACTCATAGAATAAATAAACCTGGTCAGTACACTATTTCTCTTACACATCTGTACTCGAGTACTTAGGACTCATTGTGAGTGTATAAATCCCTGATCTACTCAGGAAAAACCTCCCGATATCGGGTACTAAAATGCTCTTAACTTCTGATCAGTAAAGGGAATTCCTCGCTCGTTTAATTGGAACGAGGAACAGAAGCTCGTTCCTCTGGGTTTACCTATGATTAAAGTCATATAGCTTTATCCATTGACTCATTCGACTTAATCGTGAATTGATTCGATCCTATTCACAATTATCACATTTGATCCGAAAGGATGAGCATATTATACATCCATCTAAATATATAATAGACATTTCCCACCCATTTGATTCCTTGAATCAGATCCGGTCCTGATCGAATAGAATCAGGTATCCTAAAAATCATATCAGGTATCATAAAGATCATATGTTGGAACGACATGCTGTTTTTTCCGTTCATTATACGAGGATCAGTCGTAGTCTTCCGAATTTTACCGATGGTATCGACGAGTTTTCTACTTCATTCAAATGTGTAAAAGACCTTAGTCGCACTTAAAAGCCGAGTACTCTACCATTGAGTTAGCAACCCATATTGCGAATAGATATTGAGGATATATACGATCGAAGTGGAATGCGAGGTTACTCAATATGAACCGGTAAATAGAATCTTACCAATCGTTGTTGTTAAATGACGAACGGGATCAAAAACCTATGTGAAAGACCAAATGATTCACTCGTAAGTTCATATATGGATATGTATAGTTTCGTTCGATCTGCCATTCCAGAATAAAGTAATCTAGGTTATGATTAAATGATTCGTCGACAGTATTTTCATGATTGGATAGAATCACTTATAAATGATGAACCTAAGCTAAGATATCTATTTCTATTGTGAATGGACGAATTATATCGACACAATACACTATTGTCAATCCAGAATAAGAGATAAAGAAATTGTTGGATTGGTACTGTATTGGGACGAGATGTTAGACGCATCGAGAGAAAATCCTAGGCTTATTTGTAACAGCCTTGATGGAACGATTCGAACAAATATCCGTCATCTTTGTATGGGATCACATGGAAACGAGAGTTACTTGGAGAGTATATAATAAAATAAGAATAATGTGGAGCCAAGGGCATTTGATCCGAATATGATATGTTGGATGTCATAATCCAACATCCACGAAAGCGGTTATGTAAAGTCGCACGTTGCTTTCTACCACATCGTTTCAGACGATGTTTTGAAGATCCCTCCCTGCTGATCTCGAATCATGATCGAGACGTGATTATGAATAGTCATTAACTCAATTGATATGATAAGAATAGATATTGAATTGGATCCACTCTTTTTGTATAGAATACACTAAATGTTATCAATTTAGTTATATTGATTAGGTACTTAATGCTTCTTTAGCTGCGTGCATTACCTCGACAGTAACGTCAAAAATGCCCTTTCGTCGTGCAAATTTTTCTGTATTTCTCTTTACTTCGTCCCTGACAAAACGGGGGATTTTATTCAATTCTAGTTGACTTTCAGGATTCCAAATTAGACTCATATCCGTGGATAATGATTTAGTCATGATTTCCTTCGTATCATGACCACAAAAAATCTCTAGAAGATGATCCTCCATACCCAGAGCGAATGAGTTATAAACTGGATCAGCTATTTGATTAGTACCTTCGTAACCCAGGAAGGGTCGATATCCCAAGGAAAAATTTTGGATATGAGCTGGTGCGGAAATAACTCCACAGGGAATCTCAAGACGTTTACCAATATGACGTTCCATTTGAGTACCAAATATTGCAGAGGGTTCCACGCGAGCGATAATATCTCCTACTTCAGCATGATCATCTGTGATGATTATCTCATCACAAAAATCTTGAATTTGCTCTTTGAACCATTCTGCATCATGTTTACAATAAGTACCTGTACAACTCACACGAATTCCCATCTCTCTAGCAAGTATCTTAGTGATTGAAGCAGCATGAGTTGCATCACCAAAAACCACTGTTTCCTTCCCCGTAAAATTTTGACAATCGATAGATCTTGAGAACCAAGCAGCTTGGGAAACGAATCGAGTTTGTCCATCGATATAGGATTCGTAATCAACCCTTTTGCTTGATAAAATAGGAGCTGCCAAGGTATCAACATATTTCTTTATCTGTCGGATGCACTCGGCCATATCTACAGCCCCCATAGGAGTTGTAGATACATAAGGCATTCCAAATTCTTTATTCAAATACATCGCTGTCATTAAGCCCACTTCACGATAAGGAATTAAATTGAACCAAGCTTTTGGTAAATTTTTCAGATCCTCTACAGATCCTCCTTCAGGAATTATTTGATTAATTCTGATGTCCAGATCTTTCAATAAACGTCTCAACTCGCGACAATCGTGTCGATTATGAAAGCCCAGAGTCAGAATCCCAATTATATTTACAGAAGGTGTATCTGTTACAAATTGATCCAATGCTTCTTGTCTATGGGATTTCTCCAAATAATATCGAACCACTTGTTCCAAAGTTCTATCTGCTGCCTGAATTTCATTCACTTGATAATGATCCACATCCGCAAAAATGACGTTGCAATCGGAGATTATGGATGCTCTATCCACAAAGTTTTTTAAATCCTCTTGCAAGATACTAGAGGTACATGTAGGTGTCAATATGATCAGATCGGGACCTTCCTCCTTCTCTTTTCGAAGAATATTATCCACAACTCTTTTTCGAGATCCACGTGCTAGTACGTGACGATCTACTATACTAGCAGTTGCAGGAGTAAAATTTCTTTCCCGTTCTAACATAGAGCGCATTACATTAAAATAATCATCTCCTAGAGGAGCATGCATAATGGCATGGACATTTTTGAATGAACTAGCTACTCGTAGAGTTCCAATATGAGCAGGACCAGCATACATCCAATGGGCTAATTTCATAAATTGAACCTTATCTCAAATTGATCCGTATTCCCATCTTGCACCACAGAGATATCCCTTTATCCCTCCCCCATTGTAATAACATTCCCTTCTGATAAGTATGGTGAAACGATGATAAAAAAATAGGACGAAATTCCATTGGATCTACCCTTTACGAAAGAAAAAAGAGAAGAGGGAGGGAAGGAAAAACAGGAACCAATGAAATAAGTCTGGGACGGAAGGATTCGAACCTCCGAATAACAGGATCAAAACCTGCTGCCTTACCGCTTGGCCACGCCCCATTCCCATCCTATTTCCCTATTCATATGCTAATGAATACTTATATACCATTTTTTTGTCAACCCATTAGGATCCAAGATTCATTAGATCAGATCCCAATTGGTCCGGAACATTTTGTGGATATTTTGACAAAAGAGGTTCTTGATGGAATTGGACATAATAGGAAAAACAGAAAAAGGGACAAGAATATCCATTCATTGATCATTCTCTATTAGATTGGGTAAAATATTGTATGTATGAAAGAATCATCCCTTCCAACCCCAAGTCTGGTCAAACTTGCCGAAGAGCTTCGATCGATTCGGTCCATCAAAGACTTTTCTGGCTTTACCGCCCCCCCCTAATTTTTATTGGAGAAGAAAAATGTCAGTTATACTAAATATTTGTCTAGATGATGCCTTTATTCATTCAAATAATCCCTTTTTTGCAAAATTACCTGAGGCTTATGCAATTTTCGATCCAATTGTCGATGTAATGCCAATTATTCCCCTTCTCTTTTTTCTCTTAGCCTTTGTTTGGCAAGCTGCTGTAAGTTTTCGATAAAAAGTATCCTCTTTTTTCATCTTTTTCAAATTTTTGGAGCACTGTCATTGATCCAATTTCTGTATCACTCTTTACATTTTTTGTGGCATAAATTATATCCTTGCTCCACCCGACGATACCAGATCCAGATACCTTATCTGCTCCCGGCTAAAAACTTTTCCACTCACCTTCGTCAATCTCTTCCGATCCCATAGCTGACTTCGGATCGGGCTATTTGGTCACGTGTTGATATGAATGACATATTTTCATAAAGATTCAATAAATATCTGGTTTATCCAAAAAAGAAGAAGGGAAGAAAGAACATTTGGAAAACAAAGGGATAAATTCTCTTCTTCTTTTTAATTGATTTTCATACGTGATTCGGAGAAATAATTTCGTGATTTGTATGGATCATACAATTGCTTGGTATTCAAGTATCCATATATGGTACAAAGATTGATGATCTATTCTGTTGTACTTATAATAAGGATCCCGGAGATTACGTAATGCTTACTCTTAAGCTGTTCGTTTACACAGTAGTGATATTTTTCATTTCTCTTTTTATCTTTGGATTTCTATCGAACGATCCAGGACGTAATCCCGGACGTAAAGAATAGTGAAAAAAGTATCTAGGTTAATGGGTCTTTTCCGTTCCGTAGAAAGATCCGGAGTTATCCGTCCGTTTTCAGGATCAATAATGACCGAACGGAGAGAGAGGGATTCGAACCCTCGGTACGGATGATCCGTACTACGGATTAGCAATCCGCCGCTTTGGTCCGCTCAGCCATCTCTCCAAGATGGAAGAGTCCATGTGTCACAAAATGAATGGTGGAGTGAAGATGTATACCATAGCATGTACGGATTGTATCGGCAATACAATGAATATAGCAATGATTAAGTTAGATAAAAACCAATCTGGCGAATTGTATTGTTCATTTCGTTTCAAATGATTCTTTTCTTGGCCTGACCACCGGCCAGGCCAAGAAAAGAATCATTCATACAATGCTTTGCCTAATCTGAGAGCTAAAATACTTGTTATCAAAGCAACAAAAAGGGCTATCAAAAACTGACCCTCTGTTATCATCTTTCCCTCTCCAATCATTTTGATTAAATGAGTTAGTTACACGGAACAGATTAGTCCATTTATTTCTCTCCAGTATCCAATTTCATAATCTAGATATTGAAATACATGAATGGGCTATCTACCTATTTTATGTATTATTGTAAAGATATCAGTTGCTCAAGGCTATAGGTTCCTGATCGAAACTACACAGATGGGGAAGGAGAAGAGAAAACAGAAGTGTGAAAAGTGATTAATCCTGACAACATTTTATTAATACATCCATCAAGTCGATGGGATCATAGGGGTGAAAGAAAACAAAATGAATCTAGAGGTTATTGCACAGCTCACTGTTCTGACTCTGATGGTTGTATCGGGCCCATTAGTAATTGTTTTATCAGCAGTTCGCAAAGGTAATTTATAATTACAATGAGCCATCTCCGGGAATGAAATACTATTTATCCAAGTATTGAATCTCCGGGGATGGAGACTCATTTAATGATGAAAATGAGGTAATGATTGATAGAAACTTTCAATAGAGGTTGATAACTCCTCATCTTCCTATTGGTTGGACAAAAGATCGATCCGTATGTTACAATCGGATCGTGGCGGGTATAGTTTAGTGGTAAAAGTGTGATTCGTTACATTATCAACTTAATAGTTGAAGGATCTTTTACATGAATATCTGATCCATCTAAAGCTCTATTTCCAGATAGGTTAAAAACCTATCCTATGAATACCATGGTTCAGGAATAGCATACCTTCTCGTAATCTGGATCTGAAATGATGAAAGAGAAACAAATTTTTGGTTCCAAGATAGCGACACAGAATGTTTGAAAGGTTAGAGAAATCTTTCCAATTATAGAAATAACAGATCTATGGAGATCCAAAGATATTTTTTCATCGTGACTAAACCTTCAACTTATGGATGGAAGGACCCCAGGTTGAAGCTTAATAGCTATAGAACGATGACTTTGGTTTACTTGGGTTATCGGTATTTCGTTCGAGCTCGGTGGAATTGGTTCTCCTGGGGATCGGAATCAGTGGAAATAGGGAACGAAGTAACTAGAAAGATCTGTGATTATTCGAAACTTTTCGATTGTCTCTCCCTTTCTATAGGGATCATCTATAAAGTGAGTAAGTATTCTACCGGGCCCTTCAAAAAAAAAAGATAGAAGGGTTTAAAAGAGAATAAACTGACATAGATGCTATGGGTAGGATCAAAAATTAAGGTTTTTTTTTCAGAAAATAAAAAAAAAGGAGGAGAAATAAAATAATTGAAATCTTCTTTCACAAAGATTTGATATTAATACTCCGCTTCTTCCCTCATACCTCTATCCCCCATAAAGGAGCCGAATGACATGAAATTCTCATGTTCGGTTCTGAATTAGAGGCATTGAATAATCAATGTCGACTATAACCCCTAGCCTTCCAAGCTAACGATGCGGGTTCGATTCCCGCTACCCGCTAACAGAGATCTCCCTATTCTCTCTATATAGAGAGAATAGGGAGATCTAAAGTGATTAAGTAACATAATTTCACGATTCATTCAAAATCTATTCTCCGTTTCAATGTGAAATAGATTCCATTATTTTTCTATCCTAACCTAATATCATTTTGAATAAAAAGGTGGATCGGGATAATGTATGCCAAAGAGAGTGAAAAGAAAAAAAAAGAAGAGAAAAAGAAAGAGCGTCCATCGTCTAATGGATAGGACAGAGGTCTTCTAAACCTCCGGTATAGGTTCAAATCCTATTGGACGTAATACTCTTCAATTGTTCTAAATTGTTGCGCAATGTATTGGAACAAATTCTTAAGCTCTTTTTCTTGTTCTGAATGGTCCCACCAAATGATCAAATTTTCATTTTTGTTCTTGAAGTACAAAAAGTTCAGTATGTTCCTTAAGAGCCTCTTCCAGAAGGGCTTGCGCTTCTTCCGTAAATGTACTGGTAGAACGTATAATTTCTCCGAACTGAGGTTTATTCTTTATCAAATACTCGCGTAACCGAACGAGAAATTTTCTCACCTGTGATATCTCTAATATATCTAGGTATCCATTCGTTCCGGTATAAATAGTAGCTATTTGTTCTTCTACTTTCAAAGGAGCCGACTGAGATTGTTTGAGCAACTCACGTAATCGTTGACCCCTTGCCAACTGATCTTGAGTAGCTTTATCAAGATCGGAAGCAAATTGTGCAAAGGCTTCCAACTCCGCAAATTGCGCTAACTCTAATTTCAATTTTCCAGCTACCTTTTTCATAGCTTTTATCTGAGCCGCAGATCCTACTCTAGATACGGAAATACCCACATTAATAGCAGGTCGGATCCCGGCATTGAATAGATCAGCCGATAAAAATATTTGTCCATCGGTAATTGAAATTGCATTAGTGGGAATATAAGCTGAAACATCTCCAGCTTGAGTCTCAACTATTGGTAGAGCCGTAAGACTCCCCTCACCTAACTGGGAACTTAATTTAGCTGCTCTTTCCAAGAGACGGGAATGCAAATAGAAAACATCTCCCGGATAAGCTTCTCGGCCGGGTGGTCTTCTTAATAGAAGAGACATTTGTCGATAAGCTTGTGCCTGTTTGGAGAGATCATCATAAATGATTGAAGTATGTTGTTTCTTATACATGAAGTATTCAGCCAAAGCTGCCCCTGTATAAGGAGCGAGATATTGTAATGTAGCGGAAGAATCTGCAGTTTCCGCTACCACAATGGTATATTCCATTGCGCCACGTTCTCGGAATGTATTAACTACCTGAGCCACAGAAGAAGCTTTTTGACCAATTGCTACATAGACACAAATTACATTTTGACTCTTTTGATTAAGAATAGTATCTGTAGCTACTGCTGTCTTGCCGGTCTGTCTGTCTCCAATAATTAATTCTCGCTGACCACGTCCTATAGGAATCATAGAATCAATAGCAATAAGTCCCGTTTGAAGGGGTTCATATACCGAACGTCTTGATATAATACCTGGAGCGGGAGATTCAATCAGTCGAAATTCGGAAGCTGAAATTTGACCCTTGCCATCAATGGGTTGGGCTAGAGCATTTACAACACGACCCAAATACGCATCACTTACTGGTACCTGAGCAATTTTTCCCGTTGCTCTCACGGAACTCCCTTCTTGTATCATCAAGCCATCACCCATTAATACAGCTCCAACATTATCCGATCCCAAATTTAGGGCAATGCCTATTGTACCATCTCCAAATTCCACTAATTCCCCTGCCATTACTTCATCAAGACCATGAATACGAGCAATGCCATCTCCTACTTGAAGTACGGTGCCAAGATTACCAACTCTTACTTCGTTATTATATTGTTCAATCTGTTTCCGTATAATACTACTAATTTCGTCGAGTCGAATATTTCCCATTAGCACTCATTAATTATCTGTTGAGAAATAAGACCTATAACAACTAATCATTTGTGTTCATCATGCCTCTAAGCAGGCCAATATTGTGATCGATCGTACGTAAATGTAACTCAGTATTCAAACGACTATTCAAAGTTCCTATAGCTCTTCGTAAAGCTTGGCGAGAAACTTGTTGTCGGATTTGGTCAATTGCTCTTTGCTGTTCGGAGTAAACCGTCTCATTCTTGGGACCCTCTAATTGTTCCAAATTCTCAGAAGCAGCTTTGATTAGATCCTCTTTCTCTCGTTCTATTTGGAAGTCTCCATTTACCCGGATTTCCCCCGCTATCATTTCCACTTCCCTTAAGCGAGCCCGAGCTTTCTCGAGCTGATCGATAGCTCCTTTACATAGTTCTTCCGAATTCCGAATAGTATTCAATATTTTCTGTTTACGGTTATCTAATAGATTACTTAATGAAAGTAGATTATCTATTCACAAATTTCACGAATTCATAATCTCTTCCCAAACCGAACACGAATCTTTCGATTCATTCGGCTCTCCTGCTCAGTTCTTTGTTTATTCCCCAGGAACATATACGTTCCCTTCCCTCATCAACACCAAGCCTGCCCTTTCCGTTCCGTTTACGGAAGATTAGAATCAATCTATAGAAGACCGAGATCTCCGAAGGGCTCTTCCGGCAAAAGGGATTCGCAATTATCAATAAAGTTGTTGTTTTTGTTGTCGTTTCTCCTTTTCTCTCCTCTTCTTCTCCCATGAGATTTGAATAAATACGTTCCGTTCAACCAATTAATTTGTGCCTCCTCCTTTTTGTTCTATCGAATAATTTCCCTTCTGTGTAGGTCGTCGGTTCAGCATTGGAACTAAAATTGGATGGGAGATTGAGACTATTTTGAAGTAAATGGATTATTCCGTTGATATGAATGTTATATATCGGACCAATCTCCAACTATGCCTTTGAATCCATCTCATCTTGACACAGCGGTGGAAAGAATACCCAGTTAGTTGTGCTTAGACTTCAAGCAGTTCAGCTTTAACCATTCTAATGGTCTTCTCTTATTGGTTGGTTGGTATAAACTAAGAGTTAGTTCATTTTCCAATCAATTACGAAATGCTATAGTTCTTCGCTATTCCCCGTTCGGAAGTAATTCGTTGAGATCATGCACTTTTCTATCTCCAAAGTGCAGCTGGTTGGGCCCAGCCATATTATTCGAATATACAACTCGCACACACTCCCTTTCCAAAATAGATAAGTACACTAAGCACCACACTTGGATTTATTATATTTGTTTCAAAAATATTGGTATTTGACCCGAAACCCCCAGCAGAAGGCCAATAACTCAAGGAAATGAAAGAATCAATTACATTTTTCATACGCTCTCCCCTCATAGATAAGGATATGTTCTACAGAATCTTGTTCTTTTCTTATTTGATCCTATCTAGTCTAGTTCTGGATAAGAATATTTGGGATACTTAGTCCCAGGTCTCATATAAGGATAAAAAAATTTGCTTGCCCTATCCACTCCCTTCCCTGCCGCGCGCGTCATGAATCTTTCTGATCGAAGTATAGGTATAGGAAAAAAGCCAAAAATTGATTTGCTAATTATTAAGATCAGCCCCTACCCTAAAAGAGCAACTGAACAAGGAAATCTTTGGAGAAATACTAATGTAATGACGAGGTGTAGTAGGGATCTTTGTTTTCAGAGATCAAACAAAGGGATTTGCAAATAGAAGTGCTAGGGCCACAACTAGTCCATAAATAGTTAAAGCTTCCATAAAAGCTAAACTTAGCAGTAAGGTACCTCGTATTTTACCTTCCGCTTCTGGTTGTCTCGCAATACCTTCTACAGCTTGGCCCGCAGCAGTGCCCTGACCAACGCCGGGTCCAATAGAAGCAAGCCCTACAGATAATCCAGCAGCAATAACGGAAGCAGCAGAAATTAAGGGATCCATGGTAATCTCCTCTTACTAAGGTTGGGAAATAGTTGATAATACGACAGTTTTATCTATTGATTGTTCACCAAGTAAGAGCCTATAAGTAATTATACATCTATGGATGATATATTAATCTATATATTCTATAAGGCTTATAATCAATATAAATGGATTAATATATGAAACGAACTATATACAAAGTACACATGTTAAAAAATCCTCCCCTTACTAGGAAAAAAAAATTTCATAGTTCTACACCGGGGTACATTCTTTACTCAACCAACTCCGATTAGTGAACCCGTTCGATCCTATTTTCTTTCATATATCTATACAAATGGACCAATCTGATCCACTCTATCTGGAGATCTAATGGACGGAATTAGTAGTTAACCAATCCTAAATCTTCTTACCAAGCCCTTGTTACTAAGAATTCCGATTTGCTCCTACCATACATATAAAGTCATGAGTTGGTACGATACTTAGAAAATATTCTGTCTGATTGGACAGTTATTTAGTGGTTTAATGATGACCTTCCATGGATTCACCTATATAAGCTGCGGCTAGAGTTGCAAAGATCAGAGCTTGAATACCACTCGTAAATAATCCCAGGAACATTACAGGTATAGGTACTACTAAAGGTACCAGAGAAACAGGAACGGCAACTACCAATTCGTCGGCTAATATATTTCCAAAAAGTCGAAAACTAAGTGATAAAGGTTTTGTAAAATCCTCTAAGATGTTAATTGGTAAAAGTATTGGAGTTGGTTGAATATATTTACCAAAATAACCTAACCCCTTCTTTGCAAGACCTGCGTAGAAATATGCTACTGACGTAAGCGAAGCTAGAGCAACCGTAGTATTAATATCATTTGTAGGTGCGGCTAACTCCCCCTGAGGTAATTTTATAATTCCCCAAGGAAAAAGAGCACCTGACCAGTTAGAAACAAAGATAAATAGAAACAAAGTTCCAATAAAGGAAACCCAGGGACCATATTCTTCCTCCCCAATCTGAGTTCTGGTCAAGTCTCGAAAAAATTCGAGAATATATTCAACAAAATTTTGACCACCGGTAGGAATGGTTTGTGGATCTCGAACAGCTATGGTAGCTGAACCTAATAAGACAGCAATTACAACCCAAGAAGTTATAAGTACCTGTCCATGAACTTGAAACCCCCCTATTTGCCAATAAAAATGTTGACCCACCTCCACACCGGATATCTCATAGATATGATTCAGTGTGCTAATAGGAGATCGTACGATATCCATATCCATATTACCCCCTTGTAAAGATTAACTTAAAGAAGAAATGATTTTTGTCGAATGAGGGATTCCTCAATTATTTCACTCTTATCAGGATTTTTGATGCCACGAGATAATAAAAGGTTATCCCATTAAGAATATTTTTCAATTTGGAGCAGTCAACCGAACCAAGAAATGAAATTCGCTCTTACGAGATCTTAGATGGAATAGCAGCCAACTCAGTAAATCCTCAGGTCCCCCCCCTTTTTTCTATTTTCTTATTATTACTAATTCACTATCTATTAGCTCTTCATATAGCTATAATGACCTTAATGACCTTCCTTCGCAAATTGCTGACGTTGATCTGTTCAGGATCAATTGGATTGAAGCTATACCATCATCATTGGCTGGAATTGGGATATCCACGAGATCTGGATCACAATCTGTATCAACTAAGCAAATTGTCGGAATACCCAAAGTCCTACATTCCCCGAGAGCAATGGATTCTTCTTGTTGATTGGTAATTATCGCAATATCGGGTAAGCTCGTCATGTATCTAATCCCACCTAGATATTTCTGCAATTGGTCCAATTGTCTCTTGAGCATTGCTGCTTCTTTCTTTGGAAGTCGATTGAATCGTCCCGTATCTTGTTCTTTTTTTAAATCCTTGAACTTCTGAGGTCTCGTCTCTGTAGTAGACCAATTAGTTAACATACCACCAAGCCATTTTCTATTTACATAATGACATCGAGCTTCTGTAGCAGCTGATGCTACTAAATCAGCTGCTTGATATTTCGTACCGACTATCAGAAATTGTTTTCCCCTACCTGCTATATCAAACGCCAAATCACAAGCTTCTGATGAAGAACGAGCAGTTTTAGCCAGATTTATAATATGAGTATCTCTACGCGCTGTAAAAATGTAAGGTGCCATCTTAGGATTCCATTTCCTAGTTTTATGCCCTAAATGAACTCTTGCTTCCATCATCTCTTCCAAATCAATGTTCCAATATCTTTTGCTCATCCTTGTTCGCTTTCCTCCCCCAAATAACAGAATAACATGGACTGTAATATCTAATTATTCCAACGGAATCGATTACATCTCAAAGATTGCCTGTCTATCTAGTACGTGGTACGTTCTCACTCATAGAATATTTTATATTCTTCCTATTATATTATAGAATTAATATTCATGAACATAACAATAAATCTCTTTATCAAGACTATTTCTCAAGACTATTTCTCAAGACTATTTTAATGGCTGTTTCAATATATTGTGAGAATTTTCTTGAATGGGAAAAAAAGATACTTTGTCATGATGAAATAAAATATCTTTCACTTTGTTGCTAAATAGAATCCTATTCCCCATTCTTGGATCCATTCCGTTCCGTTTCCCTGAACGGCGAATATGCTGTCCAGTACCGGCAGGTATCAGCCCCCCGAGAATAACATTTTCCTTTAAGCCTTTCAACCGATCGATACGACCTTGTAGAGCAGCTTTAGCTAAGACCCGAGCAGTTTCCTGGAAACTCGCTTCGGATATAAAACTTTGAGTATTCAGAGATGCCCTTGTTATTCCCAATAACATGGTTTGATAGTAGATTGCCTCTTCCAGAGCACGATTCATTCTCTGTGCTCGTGATAACCCAATGAGTTCGCCGGGTGAAAAAACATTAGCCGTTCCATCTTCTGAAATTAATACTTTCGATGTCATTTGGCGTACAATAATCTCTATATGCTTATCACAAATTCGTACCCCTTGGGATCGGTAAACCTTTTGAATCTGATTTACCAAATGAATCTGACTTTGTTCCATAGTTATCCTAGCACTGATGAATAACCCCCAAAGACTTCCAAGAAATCTTGTCATATCTCCGGTCCAATTTTCAAAACTTTCTTTCAGATTCATCGAGATTGAATTATTCAAACGGGCTTCTGACAATTGTTCAACTTTAGGAAGACCTTGAATTATATCACTGGATTTGAATCTTTCATATATCAATGTTATCAATGTATCTCCTTTGTCAAGAATTTCTCCATAATGACCATGAACAGTCGCTTTTCGAGTAGCCAGATAGGGTTTAGCTGATCTAATGACTAAAGATTCCTCATCAACTGCTATAATTTGACCAGATTCGGGGAGTGGTTCATCCTCGGATATATGTACACTTTCAGGCATCAATTGCCCAGGACTCACTACTGGAAATGTTTTTTTGCAGAATTCGGATGAAAAAGAGCACCAATCTGGACCCAAGAGATTGGAGATGATGTTCCTGCACGGATCGAAATGATAAATTTTCGTATTTTCGTCCATGAAATAGTATTTAGGTACTTGGAAAGTATTTAAAGAATTGTGGAAAATGGAATGTTTCTTCGACAAGACTTTTTTAGAAGTTAGAAAATGGGAAGATGGGAAACGGTTAGTGATACTATGTAAATGACCCAAGAGACCCGAAAATTCAATGATTTTTCTCACCTCTCTATTTGATTTATTTACCGTATCATAACATTTTGAATCGTTGGATAGAACGATTCGAAAACAGTCGGATGGTGACAGAACCAAAAAAGATCCACTGTCTTCCTCCCCATTAGATAATGAACAAATAGTTCCTTCATGCTTACTAATTAATTGACTCTCCCCATTGGAAGAGAAAATATTAGTGTGGTACATTTTGTTATGGAACATCAAATTTGAACTTGCTTTAGTGTCCCTTCTCTCCCTGAAAAAAAGGGGGTATTTCATCAAGCTAATTTGGATCATATTCCTAACGATCTTATTTGTTCTTACTGAAGTAAGAGAAGCATAAGCCCCAGATTCTATAGAATCTATTTGTTCCCAATCAAATCCTAGACAAGTTCGAACCAATGGAATATTTGTGTCACTCATTACTTGGATTCGTTCACCATCTTCGTACGAAATAGAATTGCTAACTCGAATCTGCAAGTTGTCCCCTTCCCTCGAAAAATCTAGGGAAAAGGGTGTTGTCATATCTGGCCCATCGGGTATTCCATATTCTACGTTAGAATATCCAAAAATGGAATTTTTCTGTAGAATACCACTTTTGGGTATTCTAAGAATCGCATCAGGACAAGGTATTCTTCTTTTTCCCCATTCGTTATCACACTGCAACGGGACGATGAATCGATTCATTTGCTTTTTCCCCTTAATATTGTCATTCCTAGGGGAAAAGGTGACATAAATAGAGTCTCGATCCTCGTTGGATATGGTCCGATCAGTTTCTGAATAACCGAAGATTTGTTGTTCCTTCCCATAGCAGTTTGAGTCACCCGATTTATGTTCCACTTGATCCACGTAAGAATCGGAAAGTGATTTATGTTTGGCAACAAAAAGTTGAACATCTACTTGATCCTGATGCTTATGAAATGGAAAGGGTACTACACCGGATCCGTATATACCTCCCGATAATATCCATAAATAACCCGTCCTGAGTATAGAATGAACATTACCGTGTACATATTCAGGTGCATGACACACATTGGTACTCCAATGCATTTCTCCTTCTAGATCAGAATATATATTTTTGCGAACTTTCTCCTTGAAGGAAGATGTTCTAGCACGAACCTCGGCGATAATTTGTTCCGATTCCACATATTGATCATTCTGAACCAAAAGTAAACTTTGTGGTGGAATGGTTAAGTTCTGTACTTGATCCTGACCATCAATAGTGATGGATAAGTTATTATGACATAGATAAGCAGGATGTCCATTACATGTACGTGTAGGATAAACCAAATTCTCATTGAATTCAATCTTTCCATTGAAAGGGGCTCGTACATGTTCTGCAATATCACCAGTAAATACCCCCCCGGTATGAAAAGTCCTTAGTGTGAGTTGAGTTCCTGGTTCCCCAATGGATTGGCCTGCAATAATACCTACTGCTTCTCCTAATTCGATCAAGTGACTGTGAGTAGTACTCCGACCATAACATAATTGACAAATCCGAGATATACTCTTGCAAGTAAAGGGGGTTCGTATATATATTGGTTTTTTTCGAAGGTTTATTAATTGATTGGCAAGTCCAACCCCAATATCCTGATTGCGCGTAGCAATGCATCTCCTATTTATATATACATCGTCTGCTAGCACACGGCCAATCAGTATTGGTGTTCGTACAACAATTTCATTTATGTCCCTTTCTCGACCTCGAATGGGACTTACGAAAATACCTTGGATAGTGCCACAATCTTTTCTACGTACTACGATGTGTTGAACCACTTCAACGAGTCTACGTGTGAGGTATCCAGCATCTGCTGTTCGTACAGCAGTATCCACAACTCCTTTACGAGCCCCATAACAGGAAATAATATATTCCGTTAAAGAAAGCCCTTCGCGTAAATTCCTTCGAATGGGTAGATCAATGATTTGTCCTTGAGGATCTGACATTAATCCTCTCATACCTACTAATTGGTGAACCTGAGATGTATTTCCCCTAGCTCCTGAGAAGGACATCACATGTACTGGATTTAAGGGATCAGTCATGCTAAAATTTGGATTCATTTCTTTTCTCAAATATTCACTTGTAGCATACCATATCTCGATCGATTCACGTAATTTTTCCACTGCGTGTACATTCCCATAATGATTATGTTTCTCCGAAATAGAACCTTGTTGCTCCGCATCTTGGACGAGCCATCCTTTGGAAGGCGCTGTTAAAAGATCATCAATTCCTAATGAAATAGCTGTATCAGTAGCTTGTTGAAAACCTGAAGTCTTGAGTTGATCCAAGATATGTGATGTATATGTCATTCCGAAGTGATCTATTAATCTGCTAATAAGCTTTTTAATGGCAGTTTTATCCATCACTTTATTATAAAAGGGCAAATTATCAAAGGGCAATTTGGTTCGTTCCTTCATAAGGAAAAATCTCCATATTTTCATGAACAGGATTAAGCAATGGGTTCAAGCCGGTTATTCAAAGGCTTCCTCGATCTCTATATCTGCACTAATGAAAAGATCATAAGATCAATAACATTAGATCCTGAGAGCTGGTAGTGATTTCTTTGGGTGTTCAGAACGGGCAAAACCTTGTATGGCTTCTTCCATTTCTCGATTGAAACGAGTTCGACCAACAGTGGTTCGAATGTATATATTAAGGATTTCCCCCATTCTACCTTTTCTTATTCGATAATGTTCATGGATTTCGTGGAAGGTACCCAAAGATTCGTATTGAACCTCGATAGGGGCTTCTTGCTTTACGGAGGTAATGATACGTAAATCCACTTCCCCCCACCGGAGCCATAAGGGGCTGTATAAGTCAATTCGTTTCTGTCGGTAAGCTCTGAGCACATCATCATAACTATAAAAGGAAGGTTTCTTACAGGAAAAGCTTTTCTTTTCCGAATTATACGGGTGGTACCTATTCCCATAAATACCTTGATTATTTCCGATCGTTGCTATATAAAGTCCAAGAAGCATATCTTGAGTCGGTATAGAAATAGGATCTCCGATAGCTGGAGACAAAAGATTTGTCTCAGAAAACATGAGTAAACGAGCTTCTGCTCTAGCTTCCAGAGATAAAGGTACATGGACAGCCATCTGATCTCCGTCGAAGTCTGCATTAAATCCTCCACAAACCGATGGATGTGAACGAATGGCACGTCCTTCTACTAAAATAGGTTGAAACGCTTGTATTCCTAATCTGTGTAAGGTAGGTGCTCGATTCAACAATACGGGATGTCCTTGCATAACCTCTTGAAGTACTTCCCATACAATCGGTCCCTTATCTCGAATCATGCTTTTAGCAGCTCTTAGGTTGGGAGCAATATGTCGTCCAATGAGACTACGAATTACAAATGCTTGAAAGAGCTCTATTGCTATTTCTGAGGGTAATCCACATTGATACAATGATAGAAAGGGACCCACCACAATAACGGAACGACCTGAATAATCAACTCGTTTCCCTAGTAAATTTTCACGAAATCTTCCCTCTTTGCCTTCGATCACATCTGAGAACGATTTATAAGGCCTATCATGACTGTCTTTCATTGGTTGTCCACAGATGCCATTATCGAGAAGTGCATCTACGGCTTCTTGGATCAATTTTTTTTGACAAATAACAAATGACTCAGATCCGCTTCTTGCTAATAAATTGGTAAGAGTATTATTCCGATTTATAACTCTTCGATAAAGTTCATTTAGATCTGACGAAGTAATAAGTCCACCTTCACCTAATTGAACAATTGGCCTCGGTTCGGGAGGAAGAACTGGTAATAGGCATAAAACCATCCATTTTGGTTCTATATTTGTTCGGAGAAAATGTTTAGCCAATTTCATGCGTCCAACCAGAAAATCCTTTCTTCTTCGAATTGTTTCATCCTCCCATCCATCCACAGTAGATTCTTGATCCTCCTCCAATCTATTCCATTTCAATTCCACCAAGTTCTTCCATTCCATATATGAACGATCTATAATCATTTGCAGATCCAGACCAGTTAGTTGTTCCCTGATAGCATCTCCCCCAGTAGCTATTTCTCTCTCTTGAAATGTTACAGAACCCCGAGCAAAGAGGTAATGAGGACGAGCAGAGAGGTAATGAGGAATAATATCTCTCCAGGATTGAATCTCATAATTGAAAGTACCCCGTGATCTCAATAAAGTTGGTTTGTTAGCTATGGGCCTAGCAAGAAAAAGATTCGGATAGGTTATTCTAAGATTTCCCCCCCCTCAGGATCGGACGTGAAAGTTTCCTCTCATCCGGCTCAAGTAACTAAAACAAAAAAATATGAAAAAACTCTTTCTCGCTCGAAAGAGAAACCGCTACTCTCTGCTCAAGTTCCAGGTAAACTTGAGTATTCCTTTACGATTCTACAACATAGATATGGAATTATTGAGCAGTCTCCTCCCTTCCGAACAATACATTTCTTTTTTAAAAGACCTTCAATTAGGGATTTACTTGTCTTTATCTCGTTCCATTTGATCCTTTAGGTTCCTGCTTTCTCCACTTCGATGGTTACAATATAATCTATCAATCGAAGCATATGTGCGATGAATAGACTCCTATAGCCATATCTTCGGTCCGGAATACCTCTGGGATAACCCAAATGAAAGAGAATAACTTTCGAATTCCATTATATGAAAGAAGTGTTTTCACGAAGTTCAATTAGCAATTTTATACGGAATATAGAAACCCTGGACTAATTCCTCTTTCTCAACATCTCTTCAAGATGCTTACAATTCTGAGCTTCATGCTACTCCTCCGGAGAGACATGTCAGAGCAAAAGGCATCCCAATGAGATTGAATAGGATGACAGTTCCTTATTACGGATCTGTATGATCGGAACTTGTGATCAAGTCACACATCGCAGTATACTGGGCCTTCTAATTCTTTCCGAGTTTTAGCTAATAGATTCGCAATATAACTGGGAAGTCGTTTCAAATACCATACGTGAACCACCGGACATGCCAGTTTAATGTATCCCATTCGATATCTTCGAATTCGAGAATCAACAAATTCAACTCCACATTGTGTGCAAAATTTTGAGTCTATCTTCTCATTTCCGATCCCTGGAGAATTTCCACAAGCACAAACTCTACTTTTGATAGGTCCAAAGATTCTTTCACAAAACGATCCATCTCTTTCTGGTTTATTAGTTTCATAATGTAGAGTATAGGGTTTAGTCACCTGTCCAACTATCTCGCCATTAGGTAAAATTCTTTTTGACCAAGCACAAATCTGTTCGGGAGAAGCTAATCCAATTCGAAGTTGTTGATGTTTATTCTGGTCAATCATAAAAGATCTCGATTCATTCTGATCAAACTTCCTCCCTATCTATCTGAAAGTCTTTCTCAGATATAATAGCATGATTCAATTCTAGAGCTAAAGATCGTAATTCTCGAATGAGCAATCGGAAAGATTCTGGAGCAGTGTCAGGTTTAGGTATTGGCCCTCCAGTGATAATGGCACCAAGTACTTCATTACGAGTTCTAATATGGTCAGATTTGAGAGTAAGCATCTCTTGTAAAATATAAGCAACACCAAAACCTTCTAGAGCCCAAACTTCCATTTCTCCTACTCGTTGCCCCCCTCGTTTGGATTTTCCTCTAAGAGGTTGTTGTGTAACCCGTGCATACGGTCCACTCGAACGTGCATGTATTTTATCATCAACTTGATGACTCAATTTCGACATATAAGCTTTTCCTATTGTAACAGGTTGTTCAAAAACATCTCCTGTTCTTCCATCGATTAATCTATGTTTTCCAGGATGATCCGGTTCGAATACCCATGGATTAGCTGTTTGTTCACTAGCTTTATAAAGCTCAGGAAACACTAGTTTTCTCGAAGCTTCTCGCTCGTATCTTTCGTCAAAAGGTGTTATTCTATAATGTTTTTTCATCAGGTTTCCTGCTAAACCGGGCAAACATTCAAAGATCTGTCCTACATTCATTCGTGAGGGGACCCCTAATGGATTCAATACCATATCAACTGGTATTCCATTTTGCAAATAGGGCATATCTTGTCTGGGCAAAACTATTGAAATAATACCTTTATTACCATGCCTTCCAGCTACTTTATCACCCACTTGTATCTTACGTTTTTGTGATATATATACGTGGACTGTTTCCGCATTATCGCCGGAATCATCTACTCTATTGATCCATCTCACATCAATAACTCGACCCCTTCCACCTATAGGTGCTCTAAGACAATTTTCTCTCGCAGTGGATACCTCAATACCAAATATGGTTTGTAATAATCTTCCTTCCGGGGCACATAATGATTCTTCTGTTGTTTGAGGTGTTAATTTACCTACCAAAACATCACCTGTTTCTATCCAAGATCCTAGCATTACAAGACCATTTTCGTCCAAATGACGAAGTGAATGAGCATCTAAATGAGGTATTTCTCTAGTGATTCTTTCAGGACCCTGGCTCGTCATACAGATTTCAATCCTGTATCTTAGGATGTGGAAAGAGGTATAAATATCTTCATATACCAGACGTTCACTAATGAGTATTGCGTCTTCGAAATTGTATCCTTCCCATGGCATATAAGCTACTAAGACGTTTTTTCCCAAAGAGAGTTCTCCCCCTACCGTAGCCGCACCGTCCGCCATAATTTGTCCCTTCTTTACACATTCCCCTTGACGAACTTTAGGTTTTTGATGCGTACAAGTATTGGTATTAGAACGTTGATACATAACCGATTCTGTTCGTACAGTGTCTCCATAAACCGATGAAGTTATATTTACAGCATCGATATACTCGATCCTTCCCTCTTGTGTAGCTATAGCTACACTTCCTGAATCTAGAGCTGCTTGACCTTCCAAGCCAGTTCCGGCAATGCACTTCTCGGGTCGAAAAAGTGGAACTGCTTGACGCTGCATATTAGAACCCATTAGAGCGCGATTTGCATCATTATGTTCGAGAAAAGGAATAAGGGAAACTCCAACGGAAAAATATTGGAAAGGAAAAATACTTCTGAAATGGATTTGTTCCCATGCAAGAACTATAAATTCTTGTCGGTATCGAGCTGGAGTAATTTGTTCCTCTTGAATCCCTTGATTTAACGCCAAAGAATTTCCCGTAGCTATCCGATAGTATTCATCCTCACCTTCTCCCGGTAATAGATAAACCATATGTTCTTCTCTCGATCTCTCGGAGATCTTATAGAATGGACTTTGTAAAGAACCGCAATGACCGATCTTTGCATGAATAGATAATGATGCAACAAGTCCAGCATTCATTCCTTCGGACGTATCGATTGGACAAATACGCCCATAATAACTGGGATGAATATCCCGTGTCCGAAAACTAGCAGTTCGCCCTGTTAAGCCCCCAGGGCCTAAATGGCTCAATTTTCGCCCATGAGCTATTTCCGTCAATGGATTAGTTTGATCCAAAAATTGGGATAAGGGGTGTGAACCAAAAAAATCTTGAAAAGTGTTTTTTAATAGAGTTGAAGTTACCAAGTTCTGAGGAGTTGATCTACGCTTGGTTGCTCTGTGTATAGTTCTTCGAACTGCATCTTCCAAACGACCTAGAGCTAATCTGAATTGATTCTGTAATAAATCTGCTACAGAACGAATACGTCGATTCCTTAGGTGATCTATATCATCGAGTGTACCCATTCCAAATTTCACTCCGATAAGGTAATCCACAGCAGCCAATACATCTTGTGGTAATGAGAAAATATCGTTCTCGGGTATATCAAGGTTCAGCTTTTGGTTCGGATTTCGTCGACCAATCTTTCCCAATTCACATCTTTGTCGGAAAAATTTTTCCTGCAATTCTTTACATAGAGACTCGGAAAATACCAAATCGCCACTTACACAGTAGAGTTTTTTATAAAACTCTAGAATGGCATTTTCCTTCGACCAGAGATATTCCTCCCGCTCCCGCCTCCCCTTCTTCTTCTTCAGTAAAAATAAAAATCTTTCGGGATAGCGAGTATTGTCCAGAATCTCCTCAAGATTTAAACCCATAGCTGATAATAGAACTGGAATAGATATTTTTCGTTTTCTGCTTACACGAGCCCATATCCTTTCTCCCATATCGATCTCTAATTTCGATCTTCTTCCCCAATCTGAAATCAGAGTGCCGGTATATATATAGTTTATTCTATTATGGTCTAATTCCAAACGGTAATGAATACCGGGACTTATTAATATTTGATTCACCACGATTCTGTAAATTCCATTTACTACAAATGTTCCGTGGGAATTCATTAAAGGAATATTTCCGAGAAATACAATTTGTTTCTGTATCTTCCTACTATTCCTCCGAATCGATCTTGCTGGTACATATAATTCAGAGTAATATGTAAGGGACTGATATACAGCATCTCTCTCTTTGATGAAAGGTTCTGCTAATTCATATTCATTACCAAAAAGCCTGAATTCAATTTCTTTATCTGTATCCTCAATTTTCGGAAAATTATGAAGTTCTTCCATTAAGCCCTGATCGACGAAACGACAAAATCCTTCAAATTGTATCTTACCAAATTCGGGGATTGTAAATGCTCCCTCATTTTCATCTAATCGCATTGGAAGTTTCCCATCCGTAAAAAAGTCTATTCAATTATTCCCGATTGATCTATATGGATCAATCCGACAAAAAAGATTCGGATGTATACTCAGTGTTCACTATATCCCGTGAAATTCTACTCGTATCCAGATATATTTCTCCAATAAGAAAAAAAGATAAGGAAGAGAAGAGGTACTTTGATACTTTCATCCAACCACGTGAAATGGAGCTATGAACGAATGAATCAAACCATTTTGAAATGTTAATCTCACTTAGAAAATCTCCTAATGAAAATAGTAAGATCGAAAGACGGAGAACAAATTCTATTCATTTCCTTTATGGTTGACTTTAGCATACATCTCATACTATACTTAAAGGACGGACAAATGATTCGATCTGTCGTCCATGACATTCCTATATCTCGGCGACATAGCCAAGCGGTAAGGCAGAGGACTGCAAATCCTCCATCCCCAGTTCGAATCCGGGTGTCGCCTTAGTGAGGTAAGTAAATGGAAGGAAAAGTCTTTATTTCCATTGCAGAACCTCTGGAGACATATTGGTACATATTACCAATATAGATAGTGAGTTGCGCGCATTTGATTCCGATTCCGTCGTGAATGTACGGTACGACCCTCGAGTTAGTTATAGTAACTCGTTGTTCAATGAACAAATGGTCTCATATCAGCTCGAACGTCAGTAACGTTCAAAATGCAAAGGTGGACCATTTCAACTTCAACTTTGCACTATCGTTAATAGTTCCCTTATCATCTCGATGATGAAATCATTATTTTTTAGAGAACATGATCCGTATGGATATAGTGGGTATAACTTGGGCTGCTTTAATGGTAGTTTTTACATTTTCCCTTTCACTCGTAGTATGGGGTAGAAGTGGACTATAAGGGTAATGCTTAAGAAGAAATTATTGTGTTCCTTCCAGATCATGCATGATAATATCTCCTGTTGCATAAGGATCCAGTAATATTTCATCTTCTTTCCAAATTGAAAGACTCTTTCCATGGAATTATTTCCTCTTTATCCCCGTAAGGGATGTGCATAATTCCTTATCATTATCATTTTCCTATAAAAAATCCGATTTTCTCTAACAGGTTTTAATAAATTAGTTCTTTTCTAGAATGAGTGGATAATGTCGTTTCTTCCACTGAAGAACGATCTCTCTTCTCTTTCTTAGTAGGAATAGAAATGGTCCATGTTTTACTGGATGGTTCCGAATTGATCAGATCCGATATGAATTCCGTTCTCAGAAAAATATGGGACATAAGTCATAGATCCCTTTTCTTTTTCTTATACCATTACCATTTCAAGTTCCATATCTAATATGTACTAGAAAACGATGTTCGTACCGGAAAAAGATCTTCAACTTTGATCCTAAACAATGCACAAGTACGTTCAGAATCACGTCTGTCTCCATTGGGTCTATTTTTCTAGGGGCATGAAGAAGGTAAGGTGATCAGCTCCGCTCTTTCACGGTACGAGATCCTTGATCCTCCATTTACCATATATGGACAAGTACTATTAAGATCTATTTATCCTTATATGGGTGTAGAAGAAGAAGTAGTACAAAAGAAAAGGTTATCTTTTCCTTCGTACTACTTCTTCTTCTTTTCAAAATCAATTCAAAAGCAATCCCTACCCTGTATTGTAATATAATAGGATCCCATAACCTATTTTATATTTATGATCCGGATCATTTGGATCTATCTAGTGATCAGTAATCACTCCATTTTAATACAAATCAATTGCCTCAACTGCTTGCACTGCTTCCGCTGACCGTTTTGACGTAAGGGATAAGTAGAAAAGCAGTAGGAATTGAAATGAACAGTGCAACAGCAATAAATGCAAGGATATTTACTTCCATGATCTCCTTATTTTTACTTCGTTCTAAAATAGCTCGAGATTTGATCTCATAGAGATGAATCTTTCAAGATTCATGAAATAGATGTGATTGAATTAATAGAATCGGTTCGAGTAACGGAATCTAACTAACGGATTGAATGAATTCTTCGATGGAAATAGTATAACATAATATGTTAACTTTTGATAAGACTAGTAGTGAAAACTTACTAGCAGCATAAAACATTCCGATCAACAAATGTCTGTATTATTTCGAAAGAATAGGATTCGTACGAATAATCACCTTCTACTACCCCAACGTTCGTCAGACATGAGAGGTATTTCGCTTGGATCTCCACGATTTAGATGGAATATTGAACCTATCCGGTCCGGTGATGATATAGAAGTATCCCATATCAAATTTATCCAGAGGCCCACCCACCCATGTCCCTCCCTGGAATGAGAAAGACTATTCGGATAGTCCGTTCAGATCCTGACATGATCATTATTGGAAATACAATAATGTGTCTGGAAATCCATTGTCTCTCGAGAAGTATTAGCACTAAATAGTCACAATATTCCTGGGAAAGAACAGACGGAAGATCTACTCGAAATAATTGGGAATTCTCTATAGGGATCTCCGCGGGATTCTGACTTAGGAAGACCACCCTAAAACTCTGTACTGTGTCACCCTAAAAGAAATTTTCCCATGTTTTTTATAAACAAATATTCTTCTTCAGGGAGGGAATAATTTTTATTGCAGATTCACTGTGATGATTAGATGTTATTCCCGCAAGAAGGGTCTTTTTCCTAACTTCATTATTGATCTGGTGAATGTATCTAATGGATATATATACTAAATCTCTAGTATCTCGATTAAACCCTATTCTTTTTTTCACTCTTCTACGGGGATTAAAAAGTTGAATTGAGTAACTTATTGGATCGGGACTGACGGGGCTCGAACCCGCAACTTCCGTCTTGACAGGGCGGTACTCTAACCAATTGAACTACAATCCCAATACAGTACAGTTCACCTACTATTAGATCATATTTCTTTTATGGTAGGTGCTGGATAGAACGTATAGATTACGGCTAGGCCGATGAAATATCTTATCCTTCTCTTTCATCTTTGAAAGTATCAATTCATATGGAATTGGACACATATCCATCCATATGATATGAATAGATATAGATATCGGGGGGGGGGGAGGGTTCAATAACCAATTATCTTTTCATCCATTATTGGCATGAATATATCATACCAATAGATTGGTATTTATGATATTGGTTGGGTCGAGCTGGATTTGAACCAGCGTAGGCATATTGCCAACGGATTTACAGTCCGCCCCCATTAACCACTCGGGCATCGACCCAGGAACAAGAAAGTAATTGAAAGTCTTTAGGTTAAGATACCGAACGAACGGGTATCCTATTTCATGGTACCCCTAGGGGAAGTCGAATCCCCGCTGCCTCCTTGAAAGAGAGATGTCCTGGTCCACTAGACGATAGGGGCCGCCAATCATCATAATATGAGAGTTCCTCGGAAGTTGTCAATAATATGGGCAGAATTATTAATAATCTTCTTATTGGTTTCCTATCTTTATTATTCGTTCATTCATAAACTTACATATCTACTAAAAAATAAATAATCCACCCAGAAAGGGTTTGTTCATATATACCACTATAAAATGTGTCCCTATGGGAAATAAATCCTTTGCGCATTGCTCGGATATGTCCGTACATTCCGTTGAGTCAGAAGGTTTAACAACAATGGAAAATATTTTGAAAATGTCCCATCCATATTGCGTTCATGCGGGATAAGGATCCTTCGGACTCACCGTATTTACGGAATTTAGAAATATTGGTTTCTGGGGGCGAAAGGGAGGTATATATTTGTTCATTTTTTAGAACATATTAGGTACTTACTATACCCTAATATGGGAACGTAAAGTATATTGGGAACACTGGGAACATAAAGTATACGAAGTTGCATTAAACATGGACTTTTCCATCTTGGAGAGATGGTATTGGTTCTTAACCTATCTGGAAATAGATAGAGCTTTGGATGGATCAGAGATCCGTGTAAAAGAAAATATCCTTTAACTCTTTGAGTCAATAATGGAACGAATCACACTCACTTTTATCACTAAACTATACACGCCACAATCCCATTGACAGCTATTCCGTCACTTCTTTCCTTCCTGCCACATTTGAATCCAAATTCCGGAATTCATTAATTCTTGCTCTTCTATTTCCGAGAGAGAACAAAGGATTCTATTGATTCTAGGTTGTTCTTTTCCTTTATCAAGGAATTTTTTCCTCAACTCCTCTGAGTCAAGGTTGTTCATCTTCATTTTATTTGATCTGAGAGCCATAAACTGGAACGAATCCATATTTTGATCTCTCAATCTTTGTCCATTTCTTTCCGTTGTCGCTCTCTCTCTCATAGTAATAACATCTTGGAGGTTTGCAGGGATAACTTGGTATATATACCATATGGTCATTGATCCGGGTATTTCTAAACTAATTGTTTGGCTCCGGGAATGGTAGGAGCCATACTCGATCGAGTAATAATATTATCCGATCCAAACGCATTTCAAGTAATTGCAATAGGACCTGGCCCGTTGATCCCGTGGCTCTTTTAGCAATACGAACATATTGTGCTCAAGTATAACATAACTTGTCTCCATTCGCTTCGTATTAGTTCAGCCCGGAATTTCCAGTATAGCCATCCCTACCCTCCTCTAATGTACACTTATGAGCTACTCATATATGTTCTCAACTTGATATCTATAAAGATAAAGATATATGGATCATGTGCATCCAATACATCCAATTTGCTGTCCATATACCGCAGTAGACTCACTCATTACTATATGATGGGGGGCCCTTTTAACTCAGCGGTAGAGTAACGCCATGGTAAGGCGTAAGTCATCGGTTCAAGTCCGATAAAGGGCTCATTTTCCTACGAATAAGGTTCGGATGTCCATCCATGAAATATGTGTATTCTACAGAATAGTGGGGTAGATTCAAGCAAACGTTAGTCCATATGTAAATCCAATATGCATAAGATTGCATTTTTGTGGTATGTTACCAGAACGGAACTAGAGAGAAGAGTGTTTGTCACAATATGAAAATTTTGGGTCCAAAAACCATGTAATTTTCTTAGGTGGAGAAAGAGAACGAACAAAAGGTTTGCCTTTAGCTAGGATGGATCAACTCCAGAGAATTTTCCTTTCCGGGTATTCGAAATATCCGTAGTACTTCCCACTTCTATGGTTCAAGAAGTGGTTCGATTTGTCGAACATAACTTATTGTAGAGATTCCTAGTTGATCAAGATCTTCGCCTCGATCTTTAACAAAGGGATCGATACAGCCGGGATTCTCGATTGAAGGGAAAAGCACTTCGTTCAACCCCAACCCCAACGGAATGCGTTGCGTTTGGATGGAGCTAAAAGCCACATGTCCGATCGATACTTTGACTGGACCATGGATTGCTTTGAACATATTCTATTCGAGAGAACTCTCGAGTTTCTCGAAGAGCTAGTGATAAAAATAATAAAAAAAAAAAATAGAGACAGATTAGATCGGACAGATACTTCCATAGTGGATTAGTAACCTTCAATAATGTAATGGACAATGATTGCGTATCATAATGTCAGTCGTTACTTAACTTATTTTCTTTCCCCCCCCCTTTTTTTTTATTAATGAAAAAAAGGGGTTCATAAGTCTAATCATCAGGTATCGGATCAATCTCGATCAATGAGGAATAATAATATGCCTGCCCTGTTCCAACGTTCCCAGCCATCGATCTCAATAAGGACATCGAGAATAGTTGATATAATCCGAAAGACTCTTCAGGGCCAAGTCATAGGGACTATGAAGGAATATATATATATATATAAGACTAGTGTAACTTAGTGGAATGTATAGGGCTATACGGGCTCGAACCGTAGACCTTCTCGGTAGAACAGATCAAAGTTCTTATTATCAAAATGATTTGAACTGTTCCAAGAACCCAACATGCATTTTATCGCATTGGGCTCTTTCATTAACTGATGGAAAGATCGGTTAGTCTGCCATTCTCCTCTTTCCAGGAAAGATACTAATATGGCTCCGTGTGCTCCAAATTTTTTCCCTTCGGAAGCAATCCCAAAGTTATTCAAAAGGTTTCCTTGACGTAGGTCTGCCTTGCTCGGGCATAGATTGACTCAAATAGAGTCTCCTCTATCGCTCCAAAAGTAAAATATGACACTTCATACACCTAAAAGTTCATAGAACGAAAAGAATATATTTTGAGGTCCCCGTATAATACTCATTATGCCTGGCATTGAACGGAGCTGGGATTGACCATATCAATTAGATTCGTAATTCGAATCGGATCGAACTTCATCTTTGTCATGCTATTGTTCCCCAGAGAAACAAATTGATAGAGTAAGACTATTTCACATAGAATCTATTTCGTGGATCGGACGAATCGATAAACTCTCTCGAAAACCATTGGCGCACGTGTAAACGAGGTGCTCTACCTTGCTGAGCTATAGCCCTTCTTTACCATTCTTGGTGATACACTACTATACTAACCAGATGGATCACTTTCTGTCAAGGTAGATATTTCATGATCCAATACTATGATCCAATACGTTTCAATAAGTTCGATCTGTGCCAGGGACACATTGTCTATACGTTAAATTCCATTTAGAATTGTTTATAAGTCCAATTCTACCTATGAGAATAAATGACCCACTTAACTCAGTGGTTAGAGTATCGCTTTCATACGGCGAGAGTCATTGGTTCAAATCCAATAGTAGGTAAACTTATTAGATACCATTGAAGAGTCGATGGCATCTAATAAGTTTTACTCCACTTGTTTGGATCGAGACGGAACATTGAATCCATTTTCAGATAATGATAGGAAATGTTTAATTAGAGACGGAAAGGGCTAGCACTGATAGCCTCTAATCGTGTTCTAGCTCTTTTCAGAGCTACATCAGCCTCAATTGCTTGTCTTTTGCCTTCGGCTCGAGCTAAGTCAGCTTTAGCTATTTCAAAAGTTTCCTGGGCCTCCTGGGGATCAATGTCAACATCTCTCTCTGCATTATTTACCAATACGGTGATTCTATCATTGTCTATCTTGGCGAAACCGCCCATCAAAGCCATAGTCGACCACTGCCCATTGAGACGTATTTTCATAACTCCTATATCTACAGCTGCCACAAGTGAAGCATGATTGGGTAATACGCCAATTTGACCACTGTTAGTAGATAGGATTATTTCTTTAACTTCTGAATCCCAAACGACTCGATTAGGAGACAGTACACGAAGATTTAGGGTCATTTTCAGAATTAACTTTCCACTTTGGAGTTCATAGCCTTCGCGGTAGCTTCATCAATGTTACCCACCAAATAAAAAGACTGTTCGGTAAGACCATCTAATTCTCCGGAAAGGATCATTTGAAACCCTCTAATTGTTTCCATAAGACCAACATATTTGCCCGGGGAACCCGTGAATACCTCTGCTACGAAAAAGGGTTGTGATAGGAAACGTTCAATTTTTCTTGCTCTTGCTACGATTAAACGATCTTCCTCCGATAATTCGTCCAGTCCAGGAATGGCTATAATGTCTTGAAGTTCCTTATAACGTTGTAACGTTTGCTTAACCCCTTGTGCAGTTTCGTAATGTTCTTCGCCTACGATCCAAGGTTGGAGCATAGTCGATGTTGAATCTAAAGGATCCACTGCTGGATAGATACCCTTGGCAGCTAATCCTCTCGATAGTACGGTAGTAGCATCTGAATGTGCAAATGTCGTAGCAGGAGCAGGGTCGGTCAAGTCGTCAGCAGGTACATAAACTGCTTGAATCGAGGTTATAGATCCCTTTTTTGTGGAAGTAATTCTCTCTTGCAAAGAACCCATTTCCGTGGCAAGAGTTGGCTGATAACCCACGGCGGAAGGCATTCTGCCTAATAGGGCGGATACCTCTGATCCCGCTTGGACAAAGCGGAAGATATTATCAATAAATAATAGTACGTCCTGCTCATTTACATCTCGGAAATATTCGGCCATGGTTAGAGCAGTTAAACCGACTCTCATACGAGCTCCTGGTGGTTCGTTCATCTGACCATAGACCAGAGCCACTTTTGATTCTGGGATGTTTTGTTCATTAATTACTCCCGATTCTTTCATTTCCATGTAAAGATCATTCCCTTCACGGGTACGTTCTCCTACTCCGCCAAATACAGATACCCCTCCATGAGCCTTAGCAATGTTGTTGATCAACTCCATAATGAGTACTGTTTTACCTACTCCAGCTCCTCCGAATAAACCGATTTTTCCCCCACGGCGATAAGGAGCCAAAAGATCTACTACTTTAATGCCTGTTTCGAAGATGGATAATTTTGTATCCAACTGTGTAAAGGCGGGAGCAGATCTATGAATAGGAGATGTAACACGAGCATCTACAGGACCCAAATTATCCACAGGTTCTCCAAGAACATTGAAAATTCGTCCAAGAGTAGCTCCACCAACTGGAACACTCAGAGGAGCTCCCGTGTCAATCACTCTCATTCCTCTCGTCAAACCATCTGTAGCACTCATAGCTACAGCTCTAACCTTATGATTTCCTAATAATTGTTGTACCTCACAAGTAACCTGAATTTCCTGACCGGCTGTACCTTGACCCTTAACTATCAATGAATTGTAAATATTAGGCATATTACCTGGAGGAAAAGAGACATCCAGTACTGGGCCAATGATTTGAGCAATACGTCCCACATTTTTTTCCACAAGTGCGGAAACCCCAAGAACAATAGGATTGGTTCTCATATAAAAATGGAAAGAATTTCCATGAAGAATATATATATAAATATGATTTTGCCAATATCATCAATAAAAAAAAAATGTTCCGTATCGGGTCGATCAGATCAGTCAATAATGAATGAGAGTTACCACCTTAGTAATATCCTACTTTATTGAAAAGTTCGAATTCATTCATATTTGGAATATGAAATAGGTAGATGGATATGGATAAGGATCATGAGGAAGTCTTCGATTCATCTATAACTAGAACCAATTTATCCATAACTAAAACCGAAAATACTTCACCATTATGTCCAGATCATCTGTAAAATGTGAAACTTGAACCCTATTCATGGCTTTTCTCTCATTGGTCCTTTTCTCTTCTCTTCGTACGCAAATCTGTTCCCTATTCTATATTTCTTTTCGTATGGACAATTCGCACCATTATGGTCAAAGGTCGATTCGGTTCCTTAAATTCATTAATGAACTAGTTTAACAGCTGAAAGGTGCTCGGGTCAATCCATAGAGGAAGAACTTAAAGAGCAAAGATTGGGTTGCGTCATACATAAAGAACATTATACAATGAGAGTGTATCTAGCAGATCTTATTGTCCAATAACGGACGACTGTTTTGTAGGTAGGATATTTCTGTAAAAATCGATTGTTTACGTTTGATCCATGTCGAGCAGACCTCGTTCTTGCAAGAAATAATTATTAATAAAGGAGGGACTTATGTCACCAAAAACAGAGACTAAAGCTAGTGTCGGATTCAAAGCTGGTGTTAAAGATTACAGATTAACTTATTATACTCCTGAATATCAGACCAAAGATACGGATATCTTGGCAGCATTCCGAGTAACTCCTCAACCTGGGGTGCCACCCGAGGAAGCGGGAGCAGCAGTAGCTGCTGAATCTTCCACCGGTACATGGACCACTGTTTGGACCGATGGACTTACTAGTCTTGATCGTTACAAGGGGCGATGCTATGACATCGAGCCCGTTCCTGGAGAGGAGAGTCAATTTATTGCCTATGTAGCTTACCCCTTAGACCTTTTCGAAGAAGGTTCTGTTACTAACTTGTTCACTTCCATTGTAGGTAATGTATTTGGATTCAAGGCCCTACGGGCTCTACGTTTGGAAGATTTGCGGATTCCCCCTGCTTATTCCAAAACATTTCAAGGTCCGCCTCATGGTATCCAAGTTGAAAGAGATAAATTGAACAAATATGGCCGTCCTTTGTTGGGATGTACTATCAAACCAAAATTGGGTCTATCGGCTAAAAACTATGGTAGAGCAGTTTACGAATGTCTCCGTGGTGGACTTGATTTTACCAAGGATGATGAGAACGTAAATTCCCAACCATTCATGCGCTGGAGAGATCGTTTTGTCTTTTGTGCGGAAGCAATTTATAAGGCTCAGGCTGAGACGGGTGAAATTAAGGGGCATTACTTGAATGCTACTGCAGGTACATGTGAAGAAATGATGAAAAGGGCAGTCTTTGCAAGAGAATTGGGAGTTCCTATCGTCATGCATGACTATTTGACGGGAGGTTTTACCGCAAATACTAGTTTGGCTCATTATTGCCGAGACAACGGCCTACTTCTTCACATTCACCGCGCGATGCATGCAGTTATTGACAGACAAAGAATTCATGGTATGCATTTCCGTGTACTGGCTAAAGCATTGCGTATGTCCGGTGGAGATCATATTCACGCCGGTACTGTAGTAGGTAAACTTGAAGGGGAACGAGATGTTACTTTAGGATTTGTTGATCTACTGCGTGATGATTTTATCGAAAAAGATCGAAGTCGTGGTATTTACTTCACTCAAGATTGGGTATCTATGCCAGGTGTTTTGCCCGTAGCTTCAGGAGGTATTCACGTTTGGCATATGCCTGCTCTGACCGAGATCTTTGGGGATGATTCCGTACTACAGTTTGGTGGGGGAACTTTGGGACACCCTTGGGGAAATGCACCTGGTGCAGTAGCTAATCGGGTTGCTCTAGAAGCTTGTGTACAAGCTCGTAACGAAGGACGTGATCTTGCTCGTGAAGGTAATGAAGTGATCCGTGAAGCTAGTAAATGGAGTCCTGAACTAGCTGCTGCTTGTGAAGTATGGAAAGAGATCAAATTTGAATTTGAGGCGATTGATGTCTTGTAATCCAGTGACTTTCGTTCTATCAATCGGACCCGGCCTAATCTTTTACCACTACCACAAAGATTAAGCCAAATCGTGAACGGAGATCTGGGATATCTATATATCAATATCTATATATCAATATCTATAGATATTGATATATAGATATTGATATAGATATTCCCGAGTTAAAATATCTAAAACAGAGTTATTCTATCAAAATTTGTTTTGGTCAAGCATTCGATAACGAATCCAATTCATCCTTTAACTTGATCTTATGGATAATTCGATAGGGCTGGTAGCTCAGTGGATAGGGTTGGTAGCTCAGTGGATCAGAGCCCATGGTTCCGGACCATGAAGTCAAGGGTTCAAATCCCTTCTAGCCCAAAAGATTTTGTATTTGGGACGAAAAAGAAATTTCGTCGCGGTATAGGAGAGAATCTTTCTTTATAAAAGAATAAAGGGTTCTATCATAATCCCGGATCGATACTTCGGATTCCTAATCAATAATGAATGGAGATGATTTATCAATGATTCATTTCACTATTGATTAATAATTCTAATCATTGTATTTAGACGACTTCTCCTTATACAAAATAAGATAAGAAAAGTAACAATCTTCACCTTTATATGGAAAAAAACTCTATGTCTATAAAGGAGTGGTTCGAAGACAGGCGTAAAATAACTGGATTACTAAAAGATTCGGTCGAAGGGGATAGTAAGGACGTCAATGAGATGGAGAAGAACAAGAATCTAAGTATTGATTACGTTAAAATTAATAGATTATGGGTTCAATGCGACAATTGTGAGAGCTTGCTCTATATCAGATTCTTGAGAGAGAATAAAAGTGTTTGTGAAGAATGTGGATATTATCTGCAAATGAATAGTTCAGATAGAATCGAACTTCTAATGGATCGTGGCACTTGGCGTCCTATGGATGAAGACATGTACACTATAGATGTTCTTCAATTTCATTCTGAGGATGAACCTTCAAATTCTGATCCTCTTCCTTCTGAGGATGAACCTTATAAGGATCATATAACTTCCTGTCAAATAGAGACAGGTTTAACTGATGCTATTCAAACAGGCATAGGTAAATTAAATGGTATTCCTATCGCACTCGGAGTTATGGATTTTCAGTTCATGGGAGGTAGTATGGGCTCTGTAGTAGGTGAGAAAATAACCCGTCTGATCGAGCGCGCTACCGAGGAATCTCTTCCAGTCATTATGGTGTGTGCTTCCGGAGGAGCACGCATGCAAGAAGGAAGTTTTAGTTTAATGCAAATGGCTAAAATAGCTTCTGCCTTATATATTCATCAGAAGGATAAAAAGTTGTTATATGTATCGATTCTGACGTCTCCGACAACCGGTGGAGTGACTGCTAGTTTTGGCATGTTGGGAGATATCATTATTGCCGAACCTAAAGCGTACATAGCATTTGCAGGTAAAAGAGTAATCGAACAGACATTAGGTCAGAAAGTTATTGAAGATTTTCAGGTGACTGAGCATTTATTTGGTCATGGTTTATTTGATCTGATTGTTCCACGTAATCTCTTAAAAGGTGTTCTGAGTGAACTATTTCAGCTTTACGGTCTTCCTCGTATAAAAAAATGAACGTTGAGTCTTGTTTCTTATAATGAAAAAAGATCAAATCGAGTTCCTTGTAACGAAAGTTACAGTGATACAGTTTCTTATCGCGGCGAAAGAAAGAATGATTACTCTAAGAGAATCGCTTTTCACCCCCTTCTTACCAACAATTTATGATTCTCGATCCTATACTAACAAGGTTCTTCCACTATTTTATTATATAGTATGAATAAGTGTTGAAATGGATCTTTGTATTTATATATATACATATATTGTAATATACAAGATCCTCATTGTTGAACCCGGGATCTTATTAAAAAAAAATTTTGATCCAAGATGATTTTTCGGGATTTTTGGAAGAAACGGGGAAAGGAACAACATTTGCGTACATGTATTCTATGAAGAAGGACGAATAGGACTCCTCATTTGGTCCCATCACTTATTTGATCTTATAATAATTCCTTGTAATACGGATAAACATTTAATTGATTAAGTAAGGTACTCGTTCTATGACAAATTCTAACCTACCCTCTATTTTCGTGCCTCTAGTCGGCTTATTACTTCCGGCAATTACAATGGTTCTTTCCTATCTGTATATTCAGAATGACGAGATTTTATGAATCTGATCAAACCCAGATTTAATAAATGGGTTCGGATCTTTCAATTGCAGTAGAACAGATAGGATATCTATATCTATTTCAGATGATATCAGATAGAACCCTTATAGACACAAAATAGGTATAAATATCCATTTGTATTTAGACTCATTCATATATGAATATAGATAGATCTTACCATTCTATTATATATATTATGATTTTGGATATCCATTAATATACATATACATATCAGATATACGCATGTGTCAATAGATAGGTACTGATCAATATGTTAATATTGTCGGTTTTCTTTTTTATGGTATACATATATATTCCTGGAGATATTTATACTCCACTGATCCAGTGTTTTTTCTAAAATTGAGAAATTAAGGAAGGGACCGATTTGAACTAAATCGTAAAAATAGACAAGAAGAGAAACTTTGCTGACTTGACTTCAATGTGATCTATGTATATAGATAGCTAGTTCATAAGAGTTTGGGAACTAAAGGATGAAAAACTTGGCCATTCCCTCAACTTCAATAGGATGGAATTGAATACAATTTTTTATGAATCGTCAATCCAAATGGCTCTGGATAGAACCTATAACAGGGTCTCGAAAAAGAAGTAATTTCTTTTGGGCTTGTATCCTCTTTCTGGGTTCACTAGGATTTTTCCTAGTCGGTATTTCAAGTTATTTTGGTGAGGACCTGATACCCCTATTGTCATCTCAGCAAATACTCTTTATTCCACAAGGAATTGTAATGTGTTTTTATGGTATTGCAGGTCTGTTCATTAGCTCTTATCTGTGGTGCACAATTTTGTTCGATGTGGGTAGTGGCTATAATAAGTTTGATAAAAGAAAAGGAATTGTATGTCTTTTTCGTTGGGGATTTCCCGGAAGAAATCGTCGTATTTTCCTACGATTTCTTATGAAAGATATTCAGATGATAAAAACGGAAGTTCAAGAAGGTATTTCCCCTCGTCGTGTTCTTTATATGGAAATAAAGGGCCGACAAGACATTCCTTTAACCCGTACTGGTGATAATTTGAACCTAAGGGAGATCGAACAGAAAGCTGCCGAATCAGCCCGTTTCTTGCGTGTATCCATTGAAGGGTTTTGAAATGAATCGGGGAGTTCTTTATCCTCAATATAAATTCAAATGTTGAGAAATTTGAATATGGATCAGATCAAGGAACATGAATAAATATCCAATCAGGAAATTTCAATATTGTTTTTCATATAAAAGAAAATAAAAATTGAAAGATAATTGTATGGAAATGGAACGATATAGGATCTTTATGAATAATAAAGATTTTATGAAATGGATATTATGTATCAGAAAGAACAATTACTAGATATAGTGGTCCGTCCGGTTTCCCTAAAACTAGAACGTTTTTCCTCCCATCCCGATTCTTCATCACGATCCAATTCATTCTTATATGATTTCGTCATTCTTTCATTTTTCAAGAGCATTTGGCATCTTTGGAGATAACTGGGGAAAGATTCGTAAAGGAGCGATCCAGTGATCAGGACTCAAATATGTTACTTCAAGTGATTCTTCTAAAAAAGAGTCAGACGGAATGGAAAAAAGAAATAGATAATTGGTCCAGATAGATACGATCTGGAATGATCGGATATCTGGGAACAATCTCCTCCTTATGCTCCGTCTCGCTCATTTGAAGCAAACCATTTCTTCTCCGAGGATATTTTTTCTCGGGGTAAAACAATTACGCAATAGATCAATCTATGGGTCCTATACCTCATTCTATCACTCGTACTTTGTCTAGATTTCGGAAAGAACTGACGAGTGAATCAGATTCGTTAGCGATTCACGAATTGGAAGTGTCCGAATATCAAGCATCAGCTTCCCTACGATATCTCGCATGTTTAGTAGTACTGCCCTGGGTAATTTCTATTTCATTACGGAAAGGGTTGGAGCCTTGGGTTACAAATTGGTGGAATACTGGTAAATCTCAGAAAATTTTTGATTATCTCCAGGAAGAACATACTCTGGGAAGATTTGAGAAAATAGAAGAACTCTTTCTATTAGAAAGAATGGTGGAAGATTCTTTGGAAACAAATTCAAAAGATCTTCGTATAGAGATTCACAAAGAAACGATAAAATTGGTCGAAATGTACAATGAAGATTGTATCCAGATAATCTCACATTTATTAACAAATCTAATAGGTTTTGCTTTTATAAGTGCTTATCTCATTCTGGGTAAGAATCAACTTGCCATTCTAAATTCTTGGATCCAAGAATTCTTCTATAGTCTGAGTGATACAATGAAAGCTTTTTCCATTCTTTTAGCAACCGATCTATGTATTGGGTTTCATTCGCCCCATGGTTGGGAACTGATGATCGATTCGATCTCCGAAAATTATGGATTTGCCCATAACGAACGAATAATATCTGGTGTTGTTTCAACTTTTCCAGTCATCTTAGATACGATTCTTAAATATTGGATCTTCCGTCGTTTCAATCGTATATCTCCTTCACTTGTAGTAATTTATCATTCGATGAATGAATAAAGAATAGGTTTTTTTCCGACCGAAACAATTGAAAAAGAAAAAGAAAGTGTTTTCCGTGTTCAGAAATGAGCTATTCCTCCCCCCTAATTCTTCTCCTGGTATGAGACTTCCGATTTATTACTTTTAGGTTTGGTTCAATCAATATAGTAGCAGAATTTTTGACAGGTAACTATGATAGCTACCTACTCTCACCCGAAAAATGATTTGGAACCAATAATTGAACCATGCAAAATAGAAATACTTATGACTGGACGAAAAAGATGACTAAGTTAATTTCCGTCCTGGTCATGATACATATCATCACTCGGACATCCATTTCGAATGCATATCCCATTTTTGCACAGCAGGGTTATGAAAATCCCCGAGAAGCAACTGGACGTATTGTATGTGCCAATTGTCACTTGGCCAAAAAATCTGTGGATATTGAGGTTCCGCAGTCCGTGCTTCCCAATACCGTATTTGAAGCAGTTGTTAAGATCCCCTATGATACGCAAATAAAACAAGTTCTTGCTAATGGTAAGAAAGGGGCTTTAAATGTAGGAGCTGTTCTAATTTTACCCGAGGGCTTTGAATTAGCCCCTCCGGATCGTATTTCTCCTGAGATTCGAGAAAAAATGGGTAATCTTTATTTTCAGAACTACCGTCCCAATCGAAAAAACATTATTGTAATAGGTCCTGTTCCTGGTCAAAAATATAGTGAACTTGTATTTCCCATCCTTTCACCAGATCCTGCTACTGATAAAGAAGCTCACTTCCTGAAATATCCCATATATGTGGGTGGTAATAGAGGAAGAGGACAAATTTATCCCGACGGGAGTAAGAGCAACAATACGGTCTATAGCGCTTCAGCAACAGGAAGAGTGAGCAAAATTTTACGTAAAGAAAAGGGTGGATATGAGATAACTATCGATAATACATCAGACGGTGGGCAAGTGGTTGACATTGTCCCTCCGGGACCGGAACTTCTTGTTTCAGAAGGCGAATTGATCAAGGTCGATCAGCCATTAACGAATAACCCTAATGTGGGTGGATTTGGTCAAGGAGATGCAGAGATAGTACTTCAAGATCCATTACGTGTTAAAGGTCTTTTATTATTCTTTGCATCTGTCATCTTGGCACAGATATTTTTGGTCCTTAAGAAGAAACAATTTGAGAAAGTTCAATTGGCCGAGATGAATCTTTAGGTCTATATATTTTTGAACATGAAGTTGACTGATTGGATCAAAAAGAAATACCCCTTCGGAGATGGAGAGCCTTTTCTCCTCAAAATTCATAAAGAAAGAAGGAAGAGCAGGCAAGTAAGGGGCAATATCACTCATTGAGCAAAACAATCTTATAAAATTTTTGATAGGGTTCGTTTCTAATGAGAGAAAACGAATAAAAGGTGTTTTTCCTCCTCTTGGATTTTGTAAGCCAAAATCAGAAAAGATTCTATCCGCACATTCAGATTCTCATAGTTTGCGTTTTTACAGAAACTTCACAAAATCTCCCATCAGATAAATGAGCAAATTTTTAGTAATTAATAATTTTTAGTAATTAATATACTCCGTTTCCCTGTTGTTCCTTCGACAGAGATTGAAATTGGATTGATCCAAATTTTTTTCGATCATATAAGAGATTCCAATAAGACCTTACCCTTCTGTGAAGGGTAAGGTCTTATCGATTTTTCACTTTCGCATGTATACTATTCCCCATAGCCAGCACATTTCCCCTACTATAGGGATGACCCTAATCCAGAATAGGAACCGTAGAAAAAAATACCCAGTAGACCAATCACGATAATACCAGTTACAGTACCTATCAACCAAAGAGGGATCCTTCCAGTGGTATCGGCCATTTATCTTACTCCCTTTCACATTTTCTTAAGTGTTGATGCTCGAGACATAAACAGTCATAGCATAGATAATTATGAGTATTGGATCTTTCCGAATGGAAAGAGAAGATTCTCATTTGTCCTAATTGAAAAAATAATTAGAGAATGGAACAGCAAGTACAAAAATGAGTAGCAACCCCCAGTAGAGGCTGGTACGATTCAATTCAACATTTTGGTCGTTCGGGTTTGATTGTGTCATATCTACATACTTTCTTTAGATAGAGTTTATCGCTGGATGAACTGCATTGCCGATATTGATCCCAAGAAAAAAACTGTAGGGACAGCTAGCCCGTGAACGGCCAACCATCTAACCGTAAAAATAGGATAAGTTCTATCTGTAGTCATTAGTGCCTCCTAAAAAGATCTAGTAAATTCATCGAGTTGCTCTAACGAATCGAAACGGCCAGTTACTAATGGAACCTCTTGTCGGCTTTCTGTGAAATATTCATTTGGTCGGGGGCTCCCGAACACATCATAAGCCAAACCCGTGCTGACAAATAACCAACCTGCAATGAATAGAGAAGGTATAGTAATGCTATGGATAACCCAGTATCTAATACTAGTAATAATGTCAGCAAAGGAGCGTTCTCCCGTATTCCCAGACATGCTCAGCTCCATATATTATTGTAAAGTCAGTCAAGGGGGAATTGATCCCATGAAAGATAGAGATCAGGAAATGGAAAACTACTGATATCTTCTCCAATCCTTGTTCGATTGTCAATGTTATACCAAGGGTATCTTTGAAGTCTACTGGACCAGTATAGCTAGCCTTCTTCTGACACAGCAATACAATTTTGATGAGTATTGAGACGGAACGGGATAGAATGATTATGTTCCTGCCAGTTATTCCATCTCTGTTTGGTCGACTGAATCCCAACAGAAAAAGAGAATATTGCATGTTCCCAGGGAACCCCCTCAATCAACGTTGTAACAATCGCACAGACCATGGAAATTTTCGATCGGAATTAGCTTCTACAGGTGGCTGTAGAACCGAGAAAGAGGATGAGTGCCGCTTCAAGAGGAGGGTATCAATCACTATCAATACAACTCTATGATACTATTACTCCTTCCTTTTTCATTCCTACACGGACATTATGTCCGTGTAGATGATCCCAGTAATTCAGATTGCACGGGGATCATTGGTGCTACGCAGATGTATGTTGCTCTTCCAATAATATCTGGTGCAGGTGGAGTTATGCCACGGACTTATTATATAATACCTTGTATTAATGAGTAGGTTTTACTCATTAGAAAAAACCGAGTGGATAGTGTAATAGAACCTAGTCAATGTTAGGTATGTGAAATTACGAGTCACTTCTTGCAAGAGGTGTAATTCTTGTAATACCGGGCTCTACTAGCTTTAAGAATGAATATTGAAAAAACCTAATCCATCTAGAGGGTTGAATGATTGGATCAATAAGTTCTAGAAATTAGAGGACAAACATTCATATTCTTCCACCTAAACGTGAAATTAAAAAAAAAAACTTTTGCTATGTCCTCTTCCGGTCCATTCTCTGGACCGATAGTTACTGGTAAAGAAGATAATGCCAGGTGATCCAATCGTACTGATTGAGAAATAATTAATCCTACTACGTTTTCTAATTTTTGAAGGGGTTCGCGGGTGCTGTTCATAAGTTGCTCGATGAATGTGGGGATTTCTAGGATAATGAAGAGAATTCCACCATAGATTGCCTCTCATCCATGTTCGTTCGTACATATCCTATAGTAGAGATAGGATCCTGAATTGGTACAAATTGGGACAATCGATCTTTTGTATTCTGATCTCAAGGTTATGAAACTAAAAATTTAGGTAATTGTCTCATGAAGATATGTATAAACCATATTTCATTCAGTCCTTCCACGCCTACTATAACTATACTTAGTTATTTCGGTTTCTTATTGGCTTCTATAATTTTCACCCTAGTCCTATTCATTAGCTCGAGCAAGATACAACTTATTTGAAATGAAGGAAGAGAAAACCCTCTCAGTTCACTATTTCCATTTCAATAATTTTGTTTATTCTTTCTATATCAATTTGTAATCATTGAGATTCATAGCAAATTCAGGGTACTATCAAAGATAGCTATTATCCCTACTTATTCCGTTGAATCGAAATGATTGAGGCTTTGCCATCCGGAATTGTGTTAGGTCTAATTCCTATCACTTTGGCCGGATTATTCGTAACTGCATATTCACAATACCGACGTGGTGATCAATTAGATATTTGATCCGGGAATTCCCATTTCATTTACTTGGCCTCCTACTTTTCCTGGGAGGTCAGATTCCATTGCTCGTTCCAGTTGGAACGAACCCTCGATAATCTAGAGGGTTGGATCCGATAGGAACAGAATCACGCTCTGTAGGATTTGAACCTACGGCATCAGGTTTTGGAGACCTACGTTCTACCGAACTGAACTAAGAGCGCTTTCTCGAACTTCTGGAGATAAAGGGAAGGAAAAATCCCTTTCGTGGATACTCTTAGAGTAAAACACTTTCGCATCTGATACGATTCAATTATTGGATGTTCCATTCGAATCGAAAAAAAAAAAAAAAAAATGATCTTTCGTTCCTCTCTCTTTCCATAGAAAAGAAGGGATAGGTAGGGATGACAGGATTTGAACCTGCGACATTTTGTACCCAAAACAAACACGCTACCAAGCTGCGCTACATCCCTTCTAATCATTAGACAATGTCATTTTATAGAATTCAAAAAATGTTTCCCACATTTTTCCACCTTCATTTCTCCTCGATCTCGTGAATGAAAAGACTTTATACATGCATGTAGGATCTATTATCTAGAAGATAACTATTCATTACCAAAATTGGGTTTGGTGATTAAACCTCTTTTTCCTGATCTATAAATAGGATCACAACCCGGATAACATTATACATATATTCATCAGTTCCGAGTTTCCTCTACAAGAAACTCATAACTATTGATACGATTGAATCACTTACGCATTATGATCGATAAGGAGAATTTACAATGCAAGATCTAAAGACCTATCTTTCCACAGTACCTGTGTTAGCTATTTTTTGGTTCAGTTCTTTAGCCGGTCTATTGATAGAAATAAATCGTTTTTTCCCAGATGCTCTGACTTTTCCTGCCTCTTCTTAATTTTTGAACTCTCTTAAAGCCAAGGGGAAAAAGATAGTGCTAAATCTACTTCTCCTATCTCTTGGATAAATTAGTGGATTCATCCAAAAATAGATACAAGTTTGATAATTGAATGGGGGGGGGGGGGTAGAGTCAAAGTAGAAATATAGATCCAAAAGTTCTTTCCACATTCAATTTTGTAAGTAAAATTGAAAACTCCTGATCAAGGATTTTTCACTTAAAAATCTTTCATCGTGAGATCTCCGGCTATCCACTTCTATCCCTTTTTCCCTCTTTCTTTATCAGATCGAAAAGCAAAGTAGACCTAATATCCAGAGTAAGTTTATGGCTAAGAGCGGAGATGTAAGAGTAACAATTACCTTGGAATGCACTAGTTGTACCCAAGATAGTGTTTATAAAAAATTCCCGGGGATTTCTAGATATACGACTCGGAAAAATCGACGCAATACACCTATTCGGTTGGAATTAAATAAATTTTGTCCTTATTGTTACAAGCATACCATTCACGGAGAGATAAAAAAAAGAGATTAAACGTACTACTCCTACTCAGGAACAAGAATAGATCACAGATAAAAAAAGGTATTTCAACAAGATCTTTAATGGAACGATATTTTCGAAAGATTTAGAATAAATAGTATTCAAAAGGTTAATGAAACAAACTATGGATAAACCCAAGCGATCTTTTCGTAGACATTTGACACCAATTCGTAGACATTTGTCACCAATTGGATCGGGAGATCGGATCGATTATAAAAATATGAGCCTAATTAGTCGATTTATTAGCGAGCAAGGAAAAATATTATCCGGCCGAGTTAATAGATTGACCTCGAAACAACAACGTCTAATGACTAACGCTATTAAACGAGCTCGTATTCTATCTTTGTTGCCTTTTCTTTATAATGAAAACTAATTTGATCCATAGAAATGGGAAATAAACCTACCCCTTAATCAAATTAGAGCTGGGATATCTGTTGGATAAAGATGCAGATCTTGAGTCTGTCGACAGGATCGAATTCTTTTCGTTTCGTTCATTTCCAATCCAATATTTCAAATTTTTTTCATATTTCTACCTTCCCGGAGGGAATTCTCCGGGAGAAGCTGTTCTATCCATTCCATCTCTACCTATTTCTTTCATCTATATCTAACCTATTCCATCACACGATAAGTTCTTAAAGATGGTGGAAAAGCAATTACTATCTAATACAGCTATTTGCGCAAGTGTTTTACGATTTGGAAGCAACTGCCTCTTATACAAATGTTGGATGAATCTGTTATAAGAGATTCCATTGGCACGGGCTGCTGCATTGATCCGAGTAATCCACAAACGACGAAGATCTCTCTTGCGTTTACCTCTATCTCGGTGGGCGGAAACTAAGGCTCTAGCTTTCCGTTGATTAGCAGTTCGAAAAAGTTTCGAATGGGCCCCTCGAGAGCCTGATACAAATGCAAGAATCTTTTTCCGACGTTTTCGAGCTATATATCCACGTTTCACTCTGGTCATTGAAGTTTACTCTCATGAATCACTAATCTTTTTCTCGGTTAGTCATTTGTTTGGTCCATTGAGAATAACACTGATTTTTCTTATTTAGAAAATAGAAGTTCCAATGGCTTTTGCTACTGCAACCTTCCCAACCATAATTCCCTTTGGATAGGCATCTTCCGGGTAGACAAGGACTGGGACCTTGTACTGAGAATGAGAAAAAATCATGGGTTTCATCGTTTCTATGGTTCTTTCTCCAACGGTAAGGTCCTCTTCATACGCCGGAGCCTCTTATTCATTTCCGAAATATGAGATGAGTATGTTATCGGTTACTTGTACGGTTTACCATCTCCAGCTCTACTCTTGAATCATAAAGTAATAAATACTCTCATTACAAGATCTATTCATACAGTAACGACATGTAATTCTGGGATTCGCCAGGTAGCTGACCCTGTTGTTCCGTTTTCGCGGCAATATGAGCATATACTTTATGCTTCTTCAATTTGCATGATTTCCCCGCTCAATGGATTGATGACCATTCGCTACCAATGAGGAATTGCTTTTCATCCCACATAAAGGTGATTGGATTTGCACCAATGGAAACCATAAATTTCATCTCCGGTAAGGTTAGATGATGGATTTGTACTTGGTAACAGCGGGAAAATTCTTCTGTTATTCCGTTGTAAGAATTTCCCAGTCTGTTTCAGCTTTTGATCCAAACGAGTCGCACATACACCCTAGCACATACTCCTCTACGCTGAGGACATCCTCGAAGAGCAGGAGATTTTTTTCTATTCTCTATTGGCTGTCTCGCATTTCTAATAAGTTGTTGAACAGTGGGCATTCTGGCCGGATTGTATGCGGAATCGACTGGTTCGGATTGATCCTAACCATATCAGGTGATTAGGAAATGACTCACTTTCCCTCTCCTTTTTTTTTGAAAGGGAACAAAGAGATCAAATTACAGTTCAGTATAAAAATGAATTCGAAAGAGAATCTTCTGCTACAATATCAACCTTCCGCTACGGCATCAACAATGCCATAAGCTTGGGCTTCTGTTGCTGACATAAAAACATCTCTGTTCAGGTCCCGTTGAATAATCTCTCCGGGGTTGCCCGTTCTTTCTATATAACATTTTGTTATGTAATCACGAAGCATCGTTACGTGTTTCGATTCCTTATGAAAATCTGCTGCCGGTCCATCATAATAGGAACTAGCAGGTTGGTGGATCATAATCCTAGCGTGAGGTAATGCTATACGTTTAGTAATTTCGCCCCCGATTAGGATGAAAGATCCCATTGAAGCAGCTACCCCCATGCATATTGTATGCACATCTGGTACTATTATTTGCATTACATCGAAAAGACCTACTCCTGGTATTACTGATCCACCGGGACAGTTAAGAAATGAGAACATATCTTTATTTGCATCTTCTGCACTCAAATATACCATGAGACCCATGAGTTGATTTGCAATCTCGTGATTTATATCCTGAGCCAAAAAAAGTAATCTCTCTCGATAAAGTCGGTTGTATAAGTCGACCCAATTTGCATCTTCATCTCCGGGGGCTCGGAAAGGAACTTTTGGAACACCAACGGGCATTTGTTCTAATGGAAAGAAGTGAAGCACTATACTCTAATATGGGAACGTAAAGTATATGAAGTTGTGTCATACATAAACTAACTCTTC